GCGGAACGGGAGCTTTGTTACATCAATCCATTTTGGGGTGATTTTTCAAATTGAAGGATTTTATCAATAGTTTCCGAAGGATCAAACCCGTCGATTTTCCATCAGAAGATAAAAACGAAAGAAAAAAATAGGTACACACAAATGACCTGGATTTTTAGCCAAATCTGTGTGAACTGCTAATTTCGCCAGAATCTACCCATAATAAAAAAATTAAAAAAAAAAATTTATAGAAAAAATTTATAGAAAAAATGAAAATAATAAGATGTAGATGACTAGATATAAGATGAAGAAGGGATCTACCAAATCCTGTGACTTACCTCTGTTTCACGCGTACGCTGTTGGTCGAGCAATTCTCAAATATTGCGGTACGGCGAGAGTTTCTTGTTGATGCACCCATTAATGCAAGGAATTTTTTGTTTTCCCGCGCGCCCGCAGGACACTGCAAAAGACAAATTTTATGTTGCTAAATCACTTGAGTAACTGAATTTTTTTTTGAACGAATCACACTCCTTCGTATACATCAGGAGTCCATTGATGGAACGGAACGAGGGAGGGTTTGAACGCCGTTCCGGCTGTGATAAACGCAATAGAGATACGAATTATAAAGAGAGACTGACTTAGCGGCAGTCCATCAGCTATTTTATCAAACTGAAGCTGTCCGCCAGAAATTCCATACAATAGAGAAAAGCCATATAGCGGGAAAGACGAGCTCGCTCCACCCATCGGTAGAAACTTCGTAGTTGCTTCATTCGATCTTATATCCCTTTTGGTATGTCCAGACAAGAAGCGAGAAGATAGGCTTGGGAATTCCAACGCCACATAAAGAGTGACCAAATCATTTGCCCGACGTAGAACCATTCCACCTGAACCTGCGGTTAATACAAAAAACGAAAATTCTGCCAAAACCGTTTTCGAACATCGTATGTAGTCGACTGACAACAGAACCGATAATAGCGAGGAAATCAACATAAAAAATCTAAAAATATAACTAAAATTACTGATCCGATAATTTTCAGAAACGACGGGAACAGGGTGGACCCCCCATTGGCATAGCGAAGCAACCGCGCTGATTAGCATAGATATCAGTGAAATTCTGTGAAGCAAAATTGTATTTCTCCCCCTGTTTGATAAATCGATCACAATAACTGTAATTAAACTGATAATCAAAATACGTTCTGGCAGAATTGGCAGATTACCCAGTGAAGAAGAGAAATCCGAGAAGGAAAAATTAGTGTAACTCATAATAAAAATCAGGGTAATATTTGAGAATGGTTAACTTTCTGCCACACCGGTCTCGAAGCGAAATGAGCAGGTGAAGTACTTTCGTATCTATATGACTTTGTAATTTGTAGTAGCAGGATATTTCCATTTTTCGCTATCAAATCAATTCGATAGCAATTTCTGGTGAATTGAGAAGAAGAAAGAGAATTTCAAACAGATTTTTTATACTTGTACCTTTAATGCGATAAATTTTGACGAAACAGATTGAATTAGACTTAAATGCCAAATTCTCCGATTTATTCCAAAAGAGTTAAGCTTGTTAGACGTAGAGACCATTTTTGGCAGTTCCCGGTCAAATCTACGCCGTAAGAGGCGTGTTGTACTTTTATGTTTACCGGCCAACGTACTATCACACGGAAGTCGTGATATATATCTCAATCTACGCAATCCATCTCGATTTATCGAAGCGCTGTGATACGGGGAAAAAGTATTCCAAATTTTTATAAACCTGTTCAAAATCTCATCATCTTTTGATGCAGCCCGGGCTAATTTACTAACTGGATGTCCGGTACTGTCGCGAAACCTCTCCCTCTCCAAGAGTTTAACTAATAGCAAAATTGGAACCCTGGGACGAAATTCTTCTTCGCCCGAAATGCTGCAGTGAGAATCCACCGTGGTTTCAACCCGGACATTTCTCGAGACTGGCCGAATAGCTGAAATGTAACCCAAGAATAAAACACAGCTGGCGGGTAACAAATTGATACGTATCTGAGTAAATTCAATTGGATAATGAAAATGAGATCGAAAAAGTATCGAAATGAAATGAATCCATTTCTTCAGGAAGTACTGAGTTCCACGAGAAGCTATGAAAGATTTGTTTTTATATCTCCCGAAGTGAATGCACAAACTTCGAGTGAGACGTCGGTCGATGCTTATCGCGTCTGATTGAGGACTATATTTAGAAACACATATTTTCTTTCTAGTCATGTTACTTCGATCGGGGGATGCAAAATATATCGGGTTTGACTTACGCATTCGTATCCGTAAAACTAGCAATACCGAATCAATTTCATGTGTATAGAAATTTTGGAGTAGCGTATCAATACTTCCCCGTTCTTTCTGTTTCCAAGACCTAAACTGAGTAGATTTTTCACACAAAGTTTTGTACGTGTGAAAAACTATCCTTAATGGATGTGGAGGTGGCACATCTCTAATTCGTCGACGAAACAAGCGAACTAAGGTTTCTAGATGAAGATTCTGTGACATATCCATCTCTAAAACATGACTAGATTTTGGTAATCTATCTTCCAAAAATAAAAATATTGAATGAATAGACTGTGAAATTTTCGAGTTGCTACTCGTTTCAGCGGCTAACCGACGCAAAAGAGGCATCCCCAAAATTAGACATATTGTTTGTAGAAGTACATGCAGATATAAATCTATGCTAGGTCGACTGCTTCTTCTTCAAACAAATTCTGAGTAGAAAATCTCTGAATAATCTTGGTAACGCACACTATCAACCGAACGCTTTGTTGCTGCTACACTACACGCCCCGAATGCTAAATTGACACTTCGTCTATCTAAACAACGCTTACAAGCAACTGAATAAAAATTATCTGTAAGTAGTAAAAGAAGTAGGTATGGGAAACAATCTTGATTGACGCTAAGCCCTTCACTTTTCCGTAATACGTCAAATTTAGGAAGGGATCTAGAGGTTGTCTTCATCGCGGTAACTCCCAAGCATTACTTTCCATAACGAAATTTATCCGGAAGATTCGATGTATTAATAGTTCCATCTTCATTATATGAATAAAATGGGAAAAGGAACTACAATTGTTTAGACGCGATGACGAAGAAGCTGAATCACCTGTTTCACCAGACAATATAAAACCCAAAGGGGGTAAATATTTACTTATTCGGTTTTTGTCGAGGAAGCATCCACCTAGATAAAACCTTTTCGACTTGATCCTCAGTAAAATACCGAGCTCCAACTACCTTTTCAAAAAGGTTGTGAGGAGTTAGACCGAATTTACGATGTGGAATCGGCGGTCAACCCCCAACCTAACATCGAGTTAGAAAGATAAATTTGTCCCGGCGGTAATCGTGCCACTGGTGTGAGCTACCTGCGTCTCCCCCTCCTCTTCCAATTTTCCATCACAGCCGTAAAGATATGTCCGATATCGCTTCTATCAAAGAAGGTTTTGACGGAAAACCAGTAGTCTCTACGGGATATTCTACTTCTCAGGGGAATGCCAAATACAGCATAGATATAAAGTATAAGTAAAAGAGAAGGGTAATACAGAAGCATCTGAAAATTGCTGTAAACCGGGCCCATTAGATTCTCCTAAAATTTGATTTTTAATTAGAGGTTGATTCCGACTTGTTCAGGCACCTTCGCCCGTTTCAAAATATCACGAACAGTTTTTGTTGATTGTGCCCCTTCTTTAAGGAAAGCAATAATGGCAAAAAGATCCAATTGGGTTTGATTTTCGCGGGGGTTGTAAAAGCCAACCTCCTTAATGGCTTCCCCCTCTCGCCTAGATCGGGTGTCAATTGCAATTATTCGGTAGGTGACCTATCGGGATAGGTGGGTGCACACGGGATTAGACCCCCCCCCCCCCCGCAAAACCATATATGAAACGCTGAATTCATACGGCTTAGAGCACAACTTCGGTTGAATAGACAATTGTTCTATCCAATTGCAGAAGGATACTTCCAACTCATATGTGTACGACGCAAAAATTTTACCACCTATTGAGTTATCTCCTCACGAATTATCCTTCTGTAGAAAACATTACTATAAGGTGAATGGGGAAACAAGCTTACCCCCCACAGCCTCTTCCCTTTCCATTTACCCCTTTATTTACCTAGTAATAAGTTCAGCTGGATATTGAAAATTTCCTCGTTCGCAGATCGATCTTGACAATCCTTAGGTTTAGGCCTAACCCCGGGGACTCTCCAAATTGAGAGTTGGTAGCAGCAGAACCCACCCTCATCGACCCCTAAAAATGAATTTGTCAAATAATACCTTTTCCACACCTGATTGTGGACGAAATAAGACTCAATCGGGACAAGGCGGTTGGGTCGTCCGAGCCCAGTAATACGAAGCCAACCCCACTGAGATTAAGTTTTGAGCCCCCGGGGGGGAAATAGTGACGGACTTACGAGGTTTCACCGCGCTATTTCGTGGAAATAACCATAGATAGAACCTCTCTCCAAAAATAGAAATAGATTCAAATAGATAGATATTCTTCAAGCTTCATTGATTAATGAGTTTTAACGAATGTCGAAGCAAGGACGTACCACCCTTCGAGTAGAACCGGCGGGAACTAGACTCCGCGGAGACGATCTCGATGTTCGAGTCACACGTTGCTTCTTGCCATGTCGCTTCAAGCGGGGTTTTACCATAATATCTGAAAACCGATAATTTTTTTTATCTGTTAAATACTTACTGCTCCGATATCTCTGATTGATATTTCCGGTACGAACTTTCTGACGCATTCCCAAAATTAAGTCAAATGGACTGAAACTTATGTCAAATGATTGCCTGTACATTTTATCAAATTAGGAGCTTGATTTTTCTTTAGCCGCATACGTTACATCAATTGTAATTTCTGGGATATTGCTTTGTTTCGCAAAGACTTCGGTGTTTTTCTTGGTCCTCCCCCTTACGAAACCAGGAATTTTATTTGGTTCAGACTCAGCTTCGGGAGTCCAACCAATATCTTTTCTATCTGTTGATAGGGACTTGGTGCTTACTTCCCTAGTATCATGCCCCCCGAAAACATCTAGCAAATGATCTTCCATACCCAGATTAAACGAATTATAGATTAGATCAGCTATTTGATTGGTTCCTTCGTAACCTAAAAATGGTCGGTATCCCAGAGGAAAATTCTGGATATGAACTGGTGAGGAGGTGACCCCGCACGGAGTATCAATACGTTTGCCAATATGACGCTCCATCTGAGTTCCGAATATGGCGGAGGGTTCGATGCGGGCTGTCGTATCTCCAACCTCGGTATGGTCTTCCGTAACTACTATCTCATCACGTAAACCCTGAACCTGCTCATTAAACCGTTCTGCATCATGCTTGCGATACGTGCCTGCGCAACTGACACGAATTCCCATTTCTTTAACGAGTATTTTAGTAATTGAGGCTGCATGAGTTGCATCACCGGGAATCGCTGCTTCTTTTCCAGCCAGATTTTGACAATCAATAGACTTTGAAAACCAAGCTGCTTGAGAAACAAATTTAGTTTGATTGTCAACATATATTTCGTGGTTAAATCTTTTTTCCGACAGTGCGGAAGCCCATACATTCACAAGCTTTCCGATCTGTGCAATGAAGTCGGCTGTGTTTGAAATCCCCATAGGAGTTATAGATATGTAAGGCATTCCATACTCTTTTTCCAAAAAAGTTGCTGTCATCAAACCTACTTCTCGATAAGGAACTATGTTAAACCAAGCTCGTGGCAAATCCTTCAAATATTTGAGAGACCCTCCCTCTGGGATTACTTGATTGACTGCAATTCCCGATTCCCCAGGTAGACGTTTCAATTCGCGACAATCATGTTGATTATGAAAGCCTAGGGTAAAAATTCCTATAATATTTGCCGAAGGTCCGTTTGTCACGGATCGATCCGAGGTACTTCGTTTACGAGCCCTATCCAGATAAAATCGAATTATTTGTTCCAAGGTTCTATCCGCCGCTTGAAGCTCATTGACTCAGTGGTAATTAACATCCGCGGGAATTACATCAGACTCGGAAGACAAAGAAGCTCGATCCACAAAATTTTGTAGATCCTCCTGCGAAATACTAGAGGTACACGTAGGTGTTAAAACGATTAAATCGGGGTGTTATTCCTCATCTTTTCGGCTTATGTTATTTATAACCTTTTCTTGAGACCCACGGGCTAACACGTGGCGGTCCGCTACACTAGCAGTTACTGGGGTAAAATCCCTTTCCCTCTCCGACGTGGAACGCATTACGTTGAAATAGTCATCTCCTAAAGGGGCATGCATTATAGCATGTACGTTCCTGAGGGAACTAGCTACCCGTGGAGTACCTATGTGGGCGGGTCCAGCATACATCCAATAAGCTAATTTCATAATTTGGTTTTGGTATCGCTTTGTTATTTCGCATCACAGAAGGATCTATTGCTATATGCGGCTTATCATCATAATATAAACTGGAAGATCCATCGAGGAGAACTACTGTATCGGGTATATCGAGGGGGGTAGATGGAGAATCGAAGCTAGAGATAAGTAAGATTTACGACTTCCCTCATTTCCAGTATATGGGAATACCAGATATTCTTTTTCTCCGGGAATAAATCTGGGACGGAAGGATTCGAACCTCCGAGTGACGGGACCAAAACCCGCTGCCTTACCGCTTGGCCACGCCCCACAAATGACTGATATGTTGACTATCTCACACTTCAGGTTTCCTGTCAACCGGCTTTTCTATCTATCTGCCCGGCTAGAAGAAAGGAGCTGTAAGAAGAGGTTGGAGTAGTTTGGAACTGCTAATATCTCGGAACACTAGCTAAGGAGGAATACTTAAGTAGACACCCAGTCGGATATCACTTTGGTCCGGTAACATTTCAATTTGGGGAATCCAAATTATTTGAATGGGGGGACATATAATAATATATACCTGACGGGTCAACTAATTGGAAGGTGACGTGTAACCATGTCGGAGGGAAATTACTTGTTACATTACTGGAGAATAAAGATGATAGCTTTGTACGACATCTATCTAGAAAATTATATTCACCTGAGTGATGCCTCTTTTGCCAAATTACCCGAAGCTTATGCAATCTTTGATCCAGTTGTGGATGTAATGCCGGTAATACCCGTGTTCTTTCTCCTTCTGGCCTTCGTTTGGCAAGCCGCAGTTAGTTTTCGGTAGTAAGTACTAGTACTAGGGAGTTGCCCAAGTCTAGAACGCCCCGCTCCTCACGGGGTTGCGTAGAAGTAAGTTGCGAAACAGTTGAGGTTGGAAAAAGAAGAAGGGTGGATGAGGGTCGCCGCAATTCAATCAAAAAACTAATTTTGGTAAATCGCTAATTTCTTATACGGCATCCGCAGTTATAAATATTGGTACCGACACATTTACTTCTATGTTGGAAAAGTGGGGTTGGATGCCCGCAGCTTACTCGAGATTTACAAGCATAAATTTCCCAATGAGTTGGATATTTATGCAATTTTTATTTTCACCTATTAAAGTAATAGAGAGAAAACAGAATACTGAATAGAATAAATGGAATTAATTTGTTGAGATGACGTCTCGCAAAAGCCGGGTTCTTTCTCCGAATTGGAGGAAGAAGTCATATCCGTATGTTCAAACAAATATAAATGGTAGAGATAAATAGATGTTCCAAACGAAACGGAGTTGCTCCATCTTATTTTATCCCTAGTTCTAAAAAACATGGAGATGTTATCATGCTTACCCTCAAACTATTTGTCTATGCAGTAGTGATCTTTTTCGTCTCTCTCTTCGTCTTCGGATTTTTGTCAAATGATCCCGGACGAAACCCCGGCCGTAGGGATTAGAAAGAAATCAATGCCTTAATTACTTGATTGAGACAAGTCTTTCAATCCACCAGTTTATTCAATTTATTAAGAGGGGAGAGAGAGGGATTCGAACCCTCGGTACATATGGTACAACGGATTAGCAATCCGACGCTTTAGACCCCTCGGCCATCTCTCCGAAAAACCGGGAATGTCTTTCTGCTAAATTCTAACACGAAGCTGGGGTGTAAGTCTATACCTACAATCTACATATGCAGTGCAGTTTTTAGAAGGGGTGGCTTTGCTCGTGCGCATATTACTCGATTCGGTGGAATCAAATTCCGGATTACTTCTGACTCTAATTAAAAATTCCCTTTTTCTTTCTTTTCCTTGCTGACCCCCTCTTCTTTTCACGACGCGATATAAGAAGGAGTAGACTCGTAGCCAAATCTATTTGGGCGCAAACCAAAAATTTTGCCCGAAATGGATTTGATATTTATTAGCCTAGACAAAACTAGCGAATTCGGCTATGCTAGCTAGACCAAAGTGATTACCAATGCGGTGCAATGGCCTATTTTGCAGTTGAAACGCTTGTTATGGAGGCAGAGCAAAACAATTTTGCTTTGTGAATTTGATGCCGTCGGTTTCTTCTACCTACCCATCTTTCCGTATAAGTGAGAAGAAGAGAAGAAGAAGAAAAAAAGGAAGTTAAATAGATATATTTGTTTAATTTTCTACGAAATTTATTGATATCGAGATAAATTTATGAAAAACGATAGAAGGAGGGATAATGAACCTAGAAATAATTGCGCAACTTGCTATTTTGGCATTGGTAGTTGCATCAGGACCCTTAGTAATTGCACTATTGGCAGCTCGAAGGGGTAATCTGTGACGTGGGCAGCGTAACCATTAAATGAATACCTATTCTCTATATAGATGTATAGATATATACAAAAACGGGGGATGGGTGGGGTGGGGTGGGGGGGAGGGCTCCTCCTATAACCAAATGTAAGTACGTTTGGAACGCCTCACCGATGTACGTATAGCTCGTATAATAGAATTGTACCACCGCGGGTATAGTTTAGTGGTAAAAGTGTGATTCGTCTCATATTGATTTTAATAGTTGAGGGATCTTTCAAACTGAATCTCAAATAAATCAAAAAGCTTTATTTTTACAAAAGTACATCGATTTTTCTTTACCCATTATCGATAATGGTATGATTGATAATGGTATGGAAAAAGGATGCGCCAGTTCTGTTACTCCTGTACTTCGGAAGTCGTACCGGTTAGTGACGAAGCAGGATTATCTCGGTATGCAAAAAACTTGGGACGATTTTGTAAAAAAAAAAAAGGAAGAATCTATGGGTAGACATCTAAAATATTTGCTTCATCGTCACTGAACCTTGGGAAAAAAAAATCCAAGCTTGAAAGTTATAGATAGATTGATCCTGGTTTGTCAGGATTATCGTACACCTTTCTGATTAGGCGATAACGATTGCTTCCGAGACTCGGTGAAAAATATTTACCTAAGGATTTTTGAGAGTAGAAATAAAGAACGAAGTAAATAAAAAAAAGAAAAAATCAATTGGTAAAACTAATTTTTTTTTTTCAAGGGATGATCTAAGAAGTATGTCCACGCTACACGGCCAAAACGTAAGCAAGACTGACATAGATTTTATGGATGCCACCTACTCAAAGTGGGGCGGTTCTCTCCTGTTCAAATGGTAGAGAAAGGGAGAAAAGGAAAGCCCCCAAATATTTCAATATGAGGAAAACCTCGACCCCCACATAGGTAATTTTGATAGGTGCTCCCTTCAATCGAGGCGAGGGAGACAACCCTCTTGTCTTCCGATTGTTTTGTTTAACTAGGTTTGTATACGTAGACGACTTCTCTGTCAGTTTCGGGCTATTTATACTTCCTTCCCATAAGGGAGCCGAATGGGCGGAAACTACCATGTTCGGTTCTGGATTAGCGGCGTCAGAACCAGTTGTTCTCGCCGACTATAACCTTTAGCCTTCCAAGCTACTGATGCGGGTTCGATTCCCGCTACCCGCTGGTGATACTGAGAATCCCGGAGCCCCAGTCGAAATAACCCCCCCCCCCCCACCCATGGATTGCGTCGTGAACAAACTGAAGTTAGCGTTTGTTCACGATTTGGGAACTGATCCGTCGGCATATTCGTCGCCAACCGGAAGGGAGAAAGAACAGACGTCCATCGTCTAATGGATAGGACAGAGGTCTTCTAAACCTTAAGTATAGGTTCAAATCCTATTGGGCGTAATTCCGTGTTTGAGGTTATTATGTCGGCATAGATAAAGTGGAGGTGGTCGAATTATGCTTGGGAGTTATTACCCGGGTGCAATCCGCAACCCTATTACTTTACTTATTTCTCTTGCAGTAGAAAAATTTCTGTCGATTCCTCAATAGCTTCCTTCGAAGGTGTTTCCGCTTGTTCTGTAGACACTTTTGTGGAACGAGTAATTTCACCAAATTGAGGTTTATTGGTTATTACATACTCACGAAGCTGAACCGAAAATCGTTTGACTTGTTCAACTTCCGGTATATCCAAATATCCGTTGACTCCGGTGTGAGTGGTGGCCACCTGTTCCTCTACCGATAATGGAGCTGATTGAGACTGTTTAAGCAGCTCACGCAATCGCTGGCCCCTAGCTAGCTGATTCTGAGTAGTCTTATCGAGGTCAGAAGCGAATTGTGCGAAAGCCTCCAATTCTGCGAATTGCGCTAATTCCAATTTCAATTTGCCAGCCACCTGTTTCATAGCTTTTATTTGAGCTGCGGAGCCCACTCTGGATACAGAAATTCCCACATTTATCGCTGGTCGAATCCCAGCGTTAAATAGATCTGCCGATAGAAAGATTTGGCCATCAGTAATAGAAATAACATTGGTGGGAATGTAAGCTGAGACATCCCCCGCTTGCGTCTCGACAGTAGGTAAGGCGGTCATGCTACCTTCTCCTAATTGGAGACTTAACTTAGCTGCTCTCTCTGAAAGACGAGAATGTGGGTAAGAAACATCTCCCGGATATGCTTCTCGCCCAGGTGGTCTTCTTGATGGTAAAGACATTTGTCGGTAAGCCTGGGCTTGCTTAGGAAGATCGTCATGAATAATCGGGGTATGCTGCTTGCGATACATGAAGTATTCGGCTAAAGCTGCTCCCGTGTAAGGAGCAAGATATTGCAGAGTGGCAGGGGAATTCGCGGTCTCCGATACCACGATCGTATATCCCATAGCACCGCGATCTTGAGAGGTATCAACTACCTGAGCCACAGAAGAAGCTTTCTGGCCAATGGCTACATAGACACATATAACATTTTGACCTTTCTGATTCGAAATTGTATCTGTAGCTACTGCTGTTTTGCCAGTCTGTCTATCGCCAATAGTTAACTCTCGTTGACCGCGACCTATAGGAATCGTGGAGTCAATAGCAATAAGACCTGTTTGTGAAGGTTCGTATGCGGAGCGTCTCGAAATAATCCCTGGAGCGGGGGATTCGATCGGTCTAAACTCGGAAGCTGGGATTTGGCCTTTCCCGTCGATGGGTTGGGCCAAGGCATTTACAACACGACCCAAAGGCGAGTCACTGACTGGTATTTGGGCAATCTTTCCCGTCGCTCTTACCGAGCTTCCCTCTTGTATGGTCAAACCATCACCCGTCGGTACGGCCCCAGCATTATCAGATTCCGGATTCAGAGCGATCCCTACTGTACCATCCTCAGATTCCACCAATTCGCCAGCCATTACTTTGTTAGGTCCATGAATACGAGCAATTCCATCTCCGACTTAAAGTACGGTACCGATGTTAACAACTTTCACTTCCGGGACATACCCTTCAATTTGCTTGCGAGTAATGCTGCTAATTTCGTCAGGTCGAATGTTTATAACCATGTTTGCAAAAAAAAATATTACTCGAAGAGGGAGAAGTAGAAGTGAAACCCGTTTTACAATGAGATGGTAGTGAAATTGAAACTAATTAGATTTGTTTTTCATGGATCTGAACAAGCCGATGTGATAATCAATCATTCGCAAATGCAGTTGATTATCCAGACGACTTTTTGGACTTTCTAAAGCCCTCTCGGACGCTGGTCGAGAAACTTGCTGTCGAACCTGCTCAATAGCGCGTTGCTTCTCGAAACGAATCGCATAATTCTTACTATCTTCCAATCCTTTTAAGTCTTCGTCGGCTGCATCAACGAGATCCCGCTGTTCCCTATCCATCTGCGTAAGTCCATTGATTCGGATCTCATCTGCTTTAACTTTTGCTTGTTGCAGGCGAATACGAGCCTTTCGAAGTTTTTCAGTAGCTTCTTTGTGACGCTCTTCCGCATCCCGAATTGTATTCAAAATTGTTCTTTCGCGATTCTCTAAGAAATTGATCGATGAAAGTGGATTACAGATCTCTGATTCTCGAAGACTTACAATCTCTTCCCAAACCGAACATGGATTTTTCGATCCATTCGGCTTTCCTGCCCGTTTCGTCTCTACCAACCAGTAAATTGGTAGAATCTGACAGATAATGTCTTCACACGCGGGCTCGCCTCCCTTTTTCCACATTAACTAATGAGATTCATCTTCAATAGGCTTAGATGGAATAATCGATATTTGAAAGAGAAAGAAGATTGAGGACTCTCCCAGATAATTATTAGTTGATTGAGAGCCGCTTTTTCCGAGTAGTATTCATCTTGTATGGGTTGTCTATTCAGCAAATTGAAGAAGAGTGAGCCAAATCAACTTCGATATCGATTTATCTATATATCTACCTATATAGGTATCTATCTCAAGAAGTGGTGCAAATCGAAGTATTCTTGATATGAGCGTCATATACCGAGTGATGCGTCTCCAATCGCGATTTGGCTTACTTACGCGGTAGGGGAAAGAAAACCCTAATTTTGCTAAGACTTTAAGCGATTTGGCTTTAACCATATTGACGACAGTCCCGAGAATCGGTCAATGGAAGTGAAAGTCTCATCGATTACACGGAATGCTCTGGTTCTTGCATAACATATTTCTACAGGGAATTCGTCGGGGTTTTGCATTTCTAGGTGCAACTGGGGAAAACAGTTATCCTACTCGGATATACGACTCGCACACACCCCCTTTCCATAGTAAAACAATATACCTAGTACTAAAATTAAGTTAATTAAGTTTATCTCCAAAATATTGGTATTTAAGCCAATACTTGCGGCAATAGTCCAATCACCTGAGGGAGCAGCGATCTCACTTGCACTTCTCATAATCCTTTCCCTCCTGGAAGGTTTCGCAAGGTTTAAACAACTTCTGGTCCGGCCTGGGGGGGGGGTGGAAAGTTTCGAATTCCAAAAAGTCGAAGGAAAATCGCGATGAAGACAGGATTTACCGAGTTATTAATTTTGGCGACTTATACTTATATTGGTTTACCCGATTTGTTAAAACTTTCTAGTTGGTGGAGGAAAGGAAAGGGGAGTTACGAGTAAACACAGCAGGTACTCGGTTGGGTAGACGAAGCAGCAACTTCCTACTAGGCCCCTCCCTCCCGACTTATCGCTTGTTTGAAAACAGCTTGGGAGGGGGAAGGGGTGCACCAGGCTACCCCTCACTACGGGAGGTTAAACAAATGGATTGGCAAATGACGGAGCTAGAGCTACAACTGATCCGTGAATTGTCAAAGCTTCCATGAAAGCTAAACTCAACGATGAAGTACCTCGTATCTTGCCTTCTGCTTCTGGCTGTCTCGCGATGCCCTCGACTGCCTGACCTGCAGCAGTCCCCTGGCCGACACCCGGTCCAATTGAGGCAAGGCCTACAGCTAACCCAGCAGCAATAACAGAAGCAGCAGAAATCGATGGGTTCGTATTAGTCTCCTCTTAATTTATTTACGTTAATCAATATTGTTTCGTTCGGTACTAACTAGAATCGGCGCAACGAAGACTTTCTAGTGAATGCTAATCGAGAAATAAATTCTACATGAATCTGATCAAAACTAGTAATATGGTGTGACATAATACCCGTATACCTAACTTTGAATTCAGAAAAGTAATGAAGTACGAGAGGGACACATCTATCCTCCACGTTGATCGGTGCTACCTCCTGCCTAATTCAATAAAGTTGGATCGAAAAAACTTGAGTATCTGGTAAAGCCAATTATTATCTACCAAAACATGTCTATTCCAGCTTTAGTGCGAGTAATATCTAGGCACTTCGTTTTATATACTGTGACATAGGTCTAACTGAGATCCAAACCGGTTCAAACGGGAAACATGAAAACGACAGAAATTGCTTCTCAAATCAAATACTTTGTGTATTCCTTTTTAATAGTCTGAGCTTGGCAGTGAAAATCGGTACTTCTCCATTCAAAATTTTGAACGGCTCAATTTAAATTTGGGGGGCCATGCGGGAGCTCCAGTTATTAACCCCTCCCCCCGCTCATCTTTCTTTTCGTTATTCGGAGTGGAGGGGGAGACAATGCGGATCTCGTGCTGTTATAGCATGATACCATGGAAACGAGTTTTTTACACTACAACGGCCCAATGAGTGGTTATCGAAGAAGGTATTTCGTGGTTGCTATATTCTCTTGGAATGACTCAATCCAACTGATTTAATGGTGGCTCTCCGTGGATTCCCCAATATGGGCTGCAGCCGAAGTGGCAAAAATCAAAGCCTGTATAGCACTTGTAAATAATCCTAAAGGCGTCATGGGTACAGGAACAATTGAAGGCACTGGGGAGACGGGAACAGCTACTACCAACTCGTCGGCCGAAATATTTCCAAACAATCGAAAACTAAGTGATGGGGGTTTGGTAGAATCTTCCAAAATATTGATAGGTAGTAGTACTGGAGTTGGCTGGATATACCTACCAAAATAACTAAAACCTTTCTTGTGTAAACCTGCATAAGAATGTGCTACTGATGTAGGCAAGGCTGACGCAACAGTAGTGTTGATGTCGTTGGTAGGTGCAGCCAACTCTCCGTGAGGTAACTGAACGATTCGCCAAGGAAACGGAGCACCAGACCGGTTGGAAACAAAAATGGGTAAAAACATCGTTCCAATAAATGGAACCCGGGGACGGTATTCCTCTTCCCCCATCTGGGTCCTAGTTAAATCCCTAATAAATTCGAGAACATATTCGATGAAATTCTGGCTGCCGGTCGGTATAACTTGCAGATTCCTGGTGGCTACAATAGGTAGAGCCAGCAACAAGGCGATAACGACCCAGGGAGTTACAAGAACCTGTGCATGAACTTGGAAGTCTCCTATTTGCCAGTAGGGGTGTTAGCCTACTTCTACACTCGATACTTGATACAGATAATCAATCTCGTAAATTCGGAATTGCTCAATGTGCGTAATACCCCCCTCTCAATATAAAAATTTATCTAAAATATTTAAGGTGATCGCTACTTCTTTGTTCTGAAGTAACAGAAGCAAGTTACTTCCTGATGGAATTAGGCGATATCCCCAATTAGGGTAAAAATCCCTTGCTATTTCATTACAAGTTACCGAGGCGATTCTCAGCCCTGCCACCAGTTGATTTACATCGGAGAACTTCGAGTTCGAACGACCTTCACAAATAGCTGATGTTGGTTTGTCCAATATCCATCGGATTGAGGGTCGCGCGTCATCATTGCCGGGGATTGGGATATCTACGAGATCCGGATCACAATCTGTATCCACAACACAAATTGTGGGAATACCTGGGGTAATACATTCCTCAGGGGCGATAGATTATTCGTGTTGATCAGTAATTGTCGCAATATCGGGTAAATCTGACATATATTGAATTCCGCCTAGACGCTTCTTCAGTTTAAATAGTTATCCCCTCAAAATCGCCGCCTCTTGCTTTGGAAGTCGGTCGAACCCTCCTGCATCTTCTCCGTTTTGTAAGTATTGAAACCTACGGAGACGCGTTTCTGTAGTGAACCAATTTGTTGACGTACCGCCTAACCATTTCTCATTTACATAGTGACGTTGAGATCTTGTTGCGGCTGATGCTACCAAATCAGCTACTTGATGTTTTGTACCAACCGTCGGGAATTCCTTTCCCTCCGCTGCTGCATCAAATACCAAATCACAGGCTTCAGACGAAAGACGAGCAGTCTGAGTTAGATCGAGGATATGAACACCCTTCCGTTCTGTAAATATGTAGGGTGACATCCTGGGATTCCATTTCTGGGTTTGGTGACCGAAGTGGATTCCCGCCGCCATCATTTCTTCCAACTCAATATTCCGATTTTTTTGTTGCATCTTCCCCTCGGGTATAGAAAGCTATAAATTTGTTTCATTTTAACTAAATTTGATAAATTATTACAATCCGGTGATCAATTTTGCAGGTTGAAACGCGCAAAAACTTCATTTAGTTTCGGGTAACCCCTTACCTTATCTCAAAATTAAGGTAGGGGAGGGGTCGGCTCAATCCCCTATTAATGAATGGATTAGGGTCGATATTTTGCTTCTCGCGGTAACCACGCAAATCATATTTCGTTCGCCAATTTGGGTTCTTGCTATTCCCACCCATTGCCGAGTGATACCCTTTTCGTCTATTCACTTCTAGTTGGCAAGCGATTTCCGGACTACCTGTTCCAACAGGAACGACATCGCCGAGAATAACGTTTTCCTTCAATCCCTTTAACCAATCGATTCGACCGCGGAGAGCAGCTTTGGCCGATACTCGCGTAGTTTCTTGAAGACTCGCCTCTGATGAAAAACTAGTAGTACTAAGTGATGCCTTTGTCATTCCCAGTATAATAGGTTCGTAGAAAATTGGTCTCTTTAATACGCGATTCATCCGTTCCGCCTGTGACAGCTCGACAAGCTCCCCGGGAGAGGAGACATTGGTTATTCCATCTTCCGACGCTACAACCCTTGATGTCAGTTGCCAAATAATAATTTCTAGATGTTTGTCGGATATTTGTACCCCTTGAGACTCGTAAACTTCTCGAATTTCATTAATTAGAATCAGTTGGCAGCGTTCCATACTTGTTCCAGCACTTAGAAAGTGACTCCAGAGATTCCCAATTAACCTCGTAATACCCCGATTCCAGCGCCCAAAAAGATCTTCGATTCTCGCTGGAATAGAAGCGATGGAACGAGACTCCAGCAGCTGCTCAACCTTCGGAAGACCTTGAGTAATGTCTCCAGATTTCAATCTGTCATATGGTAATGTTATTGATGTATCTCCCCCCCCAATGATGTCTCCAGATATCTTGTGGGGAGTTGCTCCCCGGGTCGCCAGCAGGGCCCTACCAGTTCTGACTAGTAAGTAATCTCGGTGAATGGCCACGGCCTGACCGGACTGGGGAAATGCATTACTTTCACAGAAACATCGACTTTCATTGATTAATAGTCCTAGATTAATTAATAGGATTCCTCGGTTAATAAATTTTGGTGTCGGACGAATTGGCTTTTCCAACAAAAACCTATTTAAAAAAGGATTTATAGGACATCTCAGTGTTAATTTGGTTTCATCGGTTAAATACCGATGTCGGTGGTCCGACGTATCTGCTGAATACGTATCTGTCGAATAATCGGTGAAATAATTTATGAAGAAGGAAGCTTTGCCACTCAGTGCCAAATGGCGGGTAGCGGAGAAGTAGCGAATTGCGTGTGAAGTCCCCAATAAACCTACCTCTTCAAAATTTAATTGACAACAAGTCAAACTCGATCTTTCAGATTTAACTGACCTCTCTTCAATTTTTAGATTTGGATACTGCTCAGCAAAATATTCATATTTGGAACTGGATGCAACGTTTTTCGGACTCCCGTGCGGGCCGCTTATACCCGATTCCGATCGAGGGAAATATTTTCCAACTCCCTTCCCGAAGTGATTATTGTTTGAATCAGCAAAAGAATTGGTACGACAAAAGTCAAACGGTGACAGAGTTAAGAAAGATGTACCACGTTCTGGCACCGAATGAACAGTAATGTTCCGATATTTGGGAACTAAATCATTATCGTCATTGGATAAATTGACTTGGGCGATAAAGGGCTTGTCGACAGACACCAAATTTTGAGAAGCCTGGCTGACTCCGAGCCTCTGTACGGGGGGAAATGCCACCGAATTAACTTGAAGAAAAGTACTGAAGAGACTATCGATTCGCACACTGGTGAGAGATAAGTAATTTTTTTTCGTGGAAGGGGTCTCATGGAAGTGCCTCCGCCACCCAGCCACCAAAAGAGTTTGAATTAATTGGGTAGTCCTGTGATTAGTAATTTTGATTTCCCCACCGTTTCTATGGGAGATACGTAGGAGGGTTTGAACTTCTGTGCGTTTCTGCGTTTTCGGCTTATCAGCACAGAAGACTCCCCGCAACAAAAAATCGCTAGATACATCGTATTTGACAACTGGTCTTACCAGGACAGAGGTCTCCCTTCTCCTGTGAAGTGTAACCGATTGGAGGTAAACCCAACCCCTGGTTTTGACTCCATCGAGAATCACATTACCTGACTCTATTAGATTAATATTTCGTCTTTGTATACTAGTTGCCTTCTCTGGGTTGTAAATATATCCGGGTAATACTCTTACCGTAATACCGCCTGCTAATGCCTTTTCGATTCGGATTAGTCCACCGACTTTACTACTAGTAGTACCAGTTATTCGTGTACCTTCTTCTACAACAGTATTGTTTGTTACCGAAATAGATGATGGAGGTTCATCTATAGTATAAGTCTCCTCGGGAATTGGAAAGGAATTGCCTCCTCTGACTACTCTATACCACGAGCCGGAAGTCATTTTTTCTGTATTACTGCCAAAAGGGAATCTCTTTCTATCGGTGGGTTCAACTTCTATGGTGCCATATCTCATAATCCCCGAAACACCAGTTTGATACTCGAAATTTTCGTAGATGGCGAGGATATCACTTCTATCCAAAATGCTGTTTAGTTGAACATCAATAGTTGCAAAACGCGATTCGTTGGAATTTTCTTGTTGTCTTTCCAACAACAGGGAAACATATTCAGTTTTTTCAGACCGCTCCACTTTGATATTAGATAGAATATAGTTAGATGTTGGAGGTTTTGACCAACTTGAAAAACATTTTGGATTGACTCCGAATTCTCGGATACTTCCTTGAAAATCCTTGCCGCTAGCGGCATCAACTTCTTTCTCGCCAAACCCTTCGAAGTAATCGCACCCCCTTTCGATAGAGTTGGGTTTGATACCGACTCTATCCCGATCTTTGTGAAACAAATAGCTTTCGTCGGAATCGCTAGAAGCTCCTGAAAGAATCCAGATATGGCCCGCCTCGCGTACAACACGAGTGGGACTCTCCATGCAATCGCGGACATGCCACACAAATTTACTCCAGTGGATTTCTCCCTTTAAATTCGGATAGATAGCTTTTTGGATACGTTCCTTGGGGGGAAACTCTTTGGCTCGTACTTCCGCGACGATTTGCTGCGCCTCGACATACTGACCGTTTCGAATCATAGGTAGACTTTGAGCTGGAACGACAAAATCGTGTGTAGCGCCACAACTCCTGATAACAACGGATAAATCATTTCGACACATCCAAGCAGGATGCCCATGTCGCGTACGTGTGGGATAAACCATCCTCCCATCGGATTTAACAAGCCCATTAAACGGAATTCGTACGTATTCTGCGATATCGCCCGTAAATACCCCACCTGTATGAAAAGTTCTTGATGTTAATTGAGTTCCCGGTTCTCCAATGGATTGACCCGCGATGATGCCAACGGCTTCCCCCAATTCTACCAAGTCGTAATGAGCAAGACTCCGACCGTAACGCCACTGACAAATCCGGAAAATGCTTTTACGTGTCAAAGGAGATCTCACATATATTGGCTGTGCCGATGCTACTGAGTTACTAGCCAGTCCATCACTGATATCTTGATTACGGGTGGCGATGCATCTAACATCCCAATAGACGTTACTAGCCAGTACACGTCCAACCAATTTTTGATATGATATTGTTCTAATAGATTCTCGTTTCTCTCCGGCGATATTCAGCAAAGCAATGCTTCTGGTAGTTTCGCAATCCTTTTTGCGTACAGCAATGTGTTGGACCACTTCAACGGGTCTGCGTGTTGGATATCCAGCGTCGGAGGTTCGAACGGCGGTATCCACAACCCCCTTGCGGGCACCGTAGCGGGAAGTGATATATTCTGTCAGGGATGGACCTTCGCGAAGGTTTCTTCGAATGGGTAGATCAATTACTTGTCCCCGGGGATCCGACATCAATCCCCTCATTCCAAGCAACTGATGAACCTGAGATATACTTCCCCGGGCCCCCGAAAAAGACATCATATGGACTGGATTTAAGGGATCAATCATTTTGAAGCTTGGATTCATTTCTCGTTTTGGACATTCGCTTGTGGCGTACCAGGCTTCAATTGACTGACGTAATTTCTCCACGGCATGCGGACTTCCGTAGCGGTAATGCTGCTCCGAGACGTAACCTTATTTCTCAGCGTCTTGTACAAGCCATCCTCTGGGTGGTACTGCTAGGAGGTCGTCGATGCCCAACGAGACAGATGCCTTGGTAGCTTGTTGAAAACCCAAAATCTTAACCTGATCCGAAATATTTGTTGTAAATGCAATTCCAAAACAAACGACTAACTTGCCGATGAGTCGCCTCATTGCAACTCTATCCATTGTTTTATTGCAGAACGGTAATTCAGTTTGATCCGTCATTATAGAAACCTCACCTTATTTACCTCTTTATCTTGTCTTGTGACATTTATTAATCAATAATTTGATACTAATCGATTTAATAAATATATTTAATAAATATTTAATAAATATTTAATAAATATATTTATTAAATATTTATTAAATATATTTATATATAAAAGATTTTTCATTCTTCATTTTTGCGGTTAGATATAGGCATTTTGCTTTGCGTCACCATATCTGGTACGGGCAAGGTAGCACACGAAGAGGCTTTCGACACGCCTTGCATCGCTTCTTTTAATTGTTGATTAGACAAAATGCGACCAGCCGTGGTAAGTACATATATACCTGATATATACCCCTTCCTACACTTTCTAATTTGGTAATTATCATAAGAGTGAAGAGAGGTTCCCAAGGATTCATATTGAGATTCAATAGGTAATTCACGAATTTTCGAACTAATCACTTTCAGATTAGTTTCCCACCGAAGCCACAAGAAGCTAAAGAAATCAATTTGATTTGATTCCTTGGCCCTGGGTATGTCGTAGTAACTACCGAAACAGGGTATTCTGGCAGGGTGTACATCACCCCCCCTCATGAAAATGGAATGTCTGTTTCCATAGATTCCTTGCTTGTTCTCAATTGTTGGTACATAAAGACCGAGAAGCATGTCTTGACTCGGGACAGATACAGAATCGCCCGTAGCTGGGGATAACAAATTTATGTGTGGAAACATCGGAAGACGGGCTTCAATCTGAGCTTCGAGAGATAGGGGCACATGAACAGCCATCTGATCTCCGTCGAGATCTGCGTTAAACCCCCCACGAACCGATGGATGCAAACGAATAGCACGTCCTTCTATTAAAATGGGTTGAAATGCCTGGATACCGAGCCTATGCAAAGTAGGTGCTCGATTCAGCAGTATGGGGTGACCCCGCATAACCTCCCGAAGAACTTCCCATATAACGGGATCTTCTTTTCGTATCATACTTTTAGCCGCTCGTAGATTACAAGCGAGATGCCACCCGATCGAGTTACGAATTACAAATACTTGGAAAGGTTCGATTGACATTTCTCGGGGTAATCCACATTGATGTAGCGAAAGAGATGGACCTACAACAATAGCGAAACGACCTGAGTAATCAACCCGTTTTCCGAGCAAATTCTCACGAAATCGTCCTTCTTTGCCCTCAATAACCTCTGAGAATGACTTGTAGGGTCTGTTATTGATATCCCTCATTGGTTGCCCGCGTATACCATTATCGATGAGAGCGTCTACAGCTTCTTGAATAAGTCTTTTCTGACAGGCAATTAATCCCTCCGGCGTAAATTCACTCCCTGACAAAAATTCAGCAGGAGTATTATTTCGATGAATTACCTTTCTGTGAAGCTCATTAAGGTCGGAAGTCACTAATTCGCCTTCATACGACTCAACTATTGGTCTCAATTCAGGTGGAAGAACCGGCAAGGGATCTAAAACCATCCATTCCGGTTTTAGATTCGTCCGTAGGAAATCCTTGGCTAATTTCATCCGTCTGACCAAAAGATCTTTCCTTCTTTGAATTGTTTGGTCTTCCCATTCATTCCCAACAGGCCTTTGCTTTGCCGGCGCCTGCCACTCCAAATATGCGCGATCCATAACACTTTGCGGATCTAAACTAGTTAATCCTTTTTTGATGGCATCTCCTCCAGTGGCGATTTCGTTCCCCTGAAGCGTTTCATAATTTCGAGTGGAAAGAGAAAGGGGAAGCATGTTTCTCCAGGATCGGTCTTCGTAGTTGAACAAGCCCCGCAATCTTAATAGGTTGGGCCTTTCGGCCACGGGCCTAGCAAGAAAAAGATTGGGATAGGTCGGGTGGTGCCCCCCCCCCCCTTAGAATCGGACACGAATGTTTCCTCTCATCCGGCTCAAATAACTAAGCGTAAAATTGAAACAATTTGACGTCTTTGAGACGCAGTAATACTGCCTCGTCGAAGATGAGGTAGTTGCTCATTACTCGGGTTTCAACTTGTTTTTCTCGAGTAGTCTTGTACCCTCCTCCGTATCGAGCGATCTACCGAGGGGGAAGTAGTATTTCCCCCCGATATTTCTCTCTCGATTCAGTCGTAGGCTGGAGATATTTCCCTTGTTCCCAATGCGATCACTTCCCTCTTTGGGTTTCCACTCCACTTCGATGGCTATTAACTTAATCGAATAGAAAAATCGATGCGATGATTAGATTTTCATAACCATATATAGAAAATACTATTTGGAAAGTTTTTTCTTAAGAAAAGGAGGGGGGGGGAAAGAAAACCAAATGATTGTGTCGAAAAACACTTGAGTTTCACCCTACCAACGGGAATGAAAAGAGTTATAACGAAGCCCAATCGCTGGATTTTTTACCGGAAATTAGCCATGGAGGGGGAGTCCCCATTCTACATGCGACAGTTTTCATCCCGAGTTAAGCAATACTCCTCGATCGACGCGAGGGACATGTCGGTTAGAGGCTTTCCACTTTTGCATGGGATGACAGCTTATAGCCAATCTGTAGTGATCAACATGTACAATCGAGTCACGCATCGCGATATACTGGGCTTTCTGGTTCTTTGGGAGGTTTGGCAAGTGGATTTGCGATATAACTAGGGATTCGTTTTGAGAACCACACGTGGGTTACCGGACACGCAAGTTTGATGTATCCCATTCGGTATCTTCGAACCCGGGAGTCAGTAAACTCAACTCCGCAATGTTTGCGAAAATTAGAATACTCTTCTTCGTTACCGACAGATCGATAGCTTCCACACGCGCAGACACCGCTTTTTGTGGGCCCGAGTATCCTTTCACGAAATGAGCCATCTCTCTCTGGTTTGTGAGTCTTGTAATGCAACGTATAAGGTTAATCAACTTGCCCGACAACGTCCCCATTGGGTAACTCCCTCTCAGCCCAGCCGCGAATCTGTTCGGGGGAAGCCAGTCCAATCCGAAGCTGTTGATAATTAGCTCGATGAATCGTAATAGAAAAAGTTTTGATTGATTATTCATGAAAGAAGTTTCAATTGGATATCAAATGTTTTCGCTCTCCCTCTCCAAATCTCCTTCAATTATAAAGTTGTGCTCCAGGTTTGAACCCATGCAACGTAACTCTCGAACTAGCAATCGGAAAGACTCTGGGACGGTATTGGTTTTGCAAACAGGTTTCCCGATCATAATTGCACTAGGTACCTTGTAACGAGCCTGAATATGATCTGATTTGGTTGTAAGCATTTCTTGCAACGTGTAAGACACGCCAAAACCCTCCGAAGCCCGGACTTCCATTTCTCCAACCCGCTGTCCCCCTCGTCTGGATCTCCCCTTGAGAGGTTGCTGCGTAACAAGTGCGTAAGGTCCGCTGGATCGCGCATGAATTTTATCGTCGACCTGATGAATCAGTTTCATCATGTAGGCTTTTCCAGTTGTAATGGGTTGAACGAAGGGATCACCCGTTCGTCCGTCGATCAATTGGCTCTTTCCGGGGTGATCGGGTTCAAATAACCACGGATTACGAGTACTTGCACTTGCTCTACAAAGTTCTGAAAATACTGGTTTTGCAGAGGCTTCCCGTTCATATCTCTCATCGAAGGGTACTATACGGTAGTGGCTTTCTGAAAACTCCCCGGCTAACCCAAGTAGGCATTCGAAAATCTGTCCCACATTCATTCATGAAGGTACTCCTAAGGGACTTAATATCATATCGACTGGTGTACCATCTTGCAAATAAGGCATATCCTGTCTGGGTAATATTTTTGACACAATACCCTTATTTCCATGCCTACCTGCTATCTTATCACCTATTTGTATCTTACGCTTTTGCAGTATGTAAATATGGATGACTTCCGAATCGTTCGAAGTGTCGTCTTCGGGGTAGACCCACCTGACATCAATGACGCGACCCCTTCCACCAATCGGAACTTTCAGACAGCTTTCTCTCGCATTAACTAGTTGTATACCAGAAATGGCTTGTGATGATCTCCCTTCTGGAGCACGTGATGAATCTGCCCCCTCTTGGGGCGTTGGTTTACCCACCGAAACATCCCCCGCCTCTACCCAAGATCCCAATTCTACGAGCCCACTATCGTCTAAGTGTCGAAGCGTATGACTATCCAATTGGGGTATTTGCTTGGTAACCCTTTCAGGACCCTGATTTGTTACGCAAACTTCAACTTCGTGTCTTTCAATGTGAAAAGATGTGGAGATGTCTTCGTATATTGGGCGTTCGCTAATCAACACCGCATCTTCGAAGTTGTATCCTTCCCACGGCATGTAGGCCACTGGGATATTTCTACCTGAAGCTGATTCCCCCCTGGCGGTTGCTGCCCCATCCGCGATGACTTCCCCGCGTTTCGGTGATTCTCCTGCCAAAACCGTAGACTTTTGGTGTATACAGGTATTACTGTTGGAACGCTCATATATTTTCAACTCATCGGTTATAACGCGTGAAACGGCATCATTGCTTGTCGCCTCGCCGATTGATGCCAGTTCAATCGTATTACCATCAATATATTGGATTTATCCTTCTCGTCCGGATACAACTACACTTCCCGAATCTGAAGCTACTTAACTTTCTAACCCAGTCCCTGCGAAGCATCTTTCGGGATTAACCAGTGGAACCGCTTGACGTTGCATGGTAGAACCCGTTAAGGCGCAGTTCGCGTCATTATGCTCAATGAATGGAATGGGGGAAGCTCCGACAGAGAAATAATGTAAGGGATGAATGCTTCGGAAATCAACTTGTTCCCAAAGGACACTTGAGAATTCCTGTTGATATCGAACCGGTATGAGTTCCTTCTCTCTAGCTCTCCATTGGGATATTAATGAATTCTCAGTTGCTATTCGGTAGCAATCATCTTCAGCAGGAGATGAATCGATTAATTGCTCCTTTTCAGATGATTCCAACATTTCGAGGTACGGGCTCTGCAAAGAGCCGGAATTGCTAATTTCTGCCTGAATAGCTAGTGACGAAATAAGGCCAGCATTCATGCCTTCCGATGTTTCGATCGGGCAGATACGGCCATAATGACTAAAATGAATATCTCTAGCTTGAAAACTGGCGGTTCGACGTGTCAACCCGCCAGGACCTACGGAGCTTAATCTTCGTTTATGAACCATTTCTGATAATGGGTTGGTTTGGTCTAGAAATTGTGATAGGGGGTGTGATCCAGAAAACTCCTTGAAAGTTGCTATTACTGGTGCGGGCGTAACTAATCCCCGGGGCGTTATCGCGCGTTTGCGCCTAACGGCCCTGGAAAGGTTTTGTCGAATCGAATTCTCCAAACGGTTTAGGGCCAATTTCAATTGTTCCTGAGGTGAATCCGCCACAGATCGAACACGTCGATTTTTCAGGTGATCTATGTCGTCCAGGTTGCCTACTCCGTAGCTGATTTCTATTGAGTGATCTGCGGCTGCTAATATGTCTTGGGGTAGCAGAAAATGTTCTGCTTCGGGTACATCAAGAGTTGGTTTGATGTTTAGGTTTCGTCGACCAATCCGCCCTAACTCGCATCTATGCTGAGAAAACCTCTTCTATAATTCCTTGAATATAGATTCTGAAAGTGAGATATCCGCGTCTGTAGCAGAGTACGGGTGTTTGTAAAGTTCTGCTATGGCATCCTCCGACGATTCAATGGCCCCCTCTTGCTTCTTTAACATATTTGAAAAAATCTTGGGGTAACGAACATTTTTTGAAATATCTTTCTTGCTTAACCCCATAGCTATTAGTAAGATCGAAATGGATATCTTTTTCTTCTTGCTAATGCGAACCCAAATTTTTTCTTTCCTATCCATTTCCGGTTTGAATCTCCCTCCCCGATCCGAAATTGCAGTGCTAGTATACGTGGAAACCCCTTTTTGGTCGGATTCTCGGTTGTGGTAAATACCAGGACTTCTCGAAATTTGATTGACTGAAACTCTGGCAACCCCATTGATAATGGACGTTCCTTTAGAATTCATCCGGGGAATGGATCCGGGCCGCACGTCTTCCTCCTGTACCACCTTATCTTGGCTGCGAGTCAATTAAACTGGTACATATGGATCGGATGAGTATGTCACACATTGATACGCGGCATCTCTCTCTTCGACTGACGGTTGCGTCAACTGGTACCGCTCACTAATAGACCAGAATTCGACTTCCTTATCTGTATCTCCAATTTTCGGAAAATTTTCGAGTTCCTCAAGCAATCTTTCGTGAACAAATCGATTAAACCCCTCAATTTGAATTTGTGCGAGTTCTGGTAGTACGGGCATATTTCCATCTCCTCCTAATCCTAATAAAATGATACATCGAGACCCACCCTCAATTAACAATATATTGACTAGATTTACGTACTTTCAATTTTCCATGTATGGGATACTCCACTTCTAACCCCCAAAGAATTTGAAATCGATTTACTCGCCGTTTCCCTTTTATCCAAAATCATTTGCGGATGGAAATATGGCGGTGGATAGGCGAAAAAAAATCCGGAGAAAACTGTAAATCTATTAAATCTTCTTAATAAGCTGTGAACAAGAGAAATCTGTGCGATCCAGATTTCGTAAGCCTACGTACTTCTTAGCCAAGCTAGTGATTTTGTATTGAAATTGGTCAAAAGAATTATGCATCCAAAATTGATTGAGGTAACGATCATTAAAAAATAAAACTGAGAGATACGCGGCAGTAAAGTAGGTTTGGCAATTATATCATATCGGGAATTTCGATTACCAGGAGAGCTTGGAAAAACATATGGATGTTATCCCTTTCGTCGGTAGCTTTTTCGTTTCACTAACCGCTTCAAGCTTGGTTCAAATCTACAAAAAGAAGCTACTCGCTAGAAAAAGGGTTAGGTTTCAAAAAAATTTTACACCTGTGTAAAAGTAAAAATCATTACCGATCTAATGGTAGATAGATCTGGCTACTTCCCGGTACTATTTGTCGAAGCGGGGACAACCCTGATAAGATGGGAGAGATCGCCGACTCAGTGTTGACTCTGGGGCGCTTAATATATAGACTCATATCGAATTATCTATTGGGATTGTAGTTCAATTGGTTAGAGCACCGCCCTGTCAAGGCGGAAGTTGCGGGTTCGAGACCCGTCAATCCCGATAAACTTCAGAAAGACGAAATGCACTGGTTCAAAGTTCAACCTGCCGCCTCGTACTTGGGTCGAGCTGGATTCGAACCAGCGTAGGCGTTGCCAGCGGATTTACAGTCCGTCCCCATTAACCACTCGAGCATCGACCCAGAATTTGTGAACACTTCGGTTTCGCCTCATCTAGCTACCGACTTTTAATAAATCGAATCTGAGCCCTATCTATTGGGTAGGAATCGGCAAGAACATAAGAATACGTTTCATTGATACGATCGATGAAATTATCGGGAGGTGAATACCCCCAGGGGAATTCGAATCCCCGTCGCCTCCGTGAAAGGGAGGTGTCCTGGGCCTCTAGACGATGGGGGCCTCGCTACTTTTCGGTAGAATAAGGGTATTCCCTACGAATTGTCAATCTGGAAAAACTAACAGGGAAGTAACGAGGGAACCCATTTTTCCTAAAAATCTGGATTGAATTTATACAAATAATTCAAATAAATTATAGATATGCTTCAGCTGTAGCAAATTACTTATAGCAATTGGTCAATTAACCCGAGGCGGGGGCGTCGGGAGTAGACTGCTACTGCGCGAAAACAAGGAATAGGTATTCTCGAGATTTCATTTCATGATATACTATGTAATCGATATTGAAGATTCGACTCTGATATTTTTTCTTCTCCATTATTAACCAAGGATTCGGTCGACCCGACTAATTAAAACTAGATGTTTCATAATGAAGTCCGAGGGTTTTTCCCAACGAAACCCACTCGAGCTATTTTCCAATTGATGATTTGAACTACCAATACGGAAGTAAATATTCTTGCGTTCCTAGCTACCGCACTTTTTATTTCAATCCCAACAGCTTTTCTACTTATTCCTTACATTCAAACGGCTGCTCAGAATAACTAGTAACTGGTAATAACTACCTGTTTGTTACTAAATCTTCGTATGCAAGAGCGAGTAAGAGGGGGAAAAGCGGGGGACACTGCTTCCTCGCTGTAAAACGAAGCAATATGCAAACTGTTCCTTTTATTCCGTACGGAGTTTTCATGCTACCCGGTTGTTGCTGGTAGCAACTTACCCCTAACTCAGTGCCCCTTCCTGATTAGCTCTTTTTATGTCAATTGGAATCTATGCCTTTTCCCCTTGTTTCTATTTTTCTACCTACCGTGCATTACACATTATCCCCGAATAGAATTGCCCAAAATTGATAGATCAAAAAAATGATCTATCAATTTCTACTTCTATTACATTATTACTGCTCGTCACGAAGCTGGGTTCTACCCAATGATTAATGCTAGGTGTTGAGCTGGAGCACTCGGATTTACTTCTTTGTATATCTCTCGGAGAGAGGTAAGTCATTCCAAGCAACCCAAGCAAAACGAAGTGAGGTACCCGAACCGGAGATATGATCTCAAGCATATGTCAGATGTATATCCATTTCCCGTTTTTTGTTACGGGCGCAGCCGTAGCATCAGACAAAACATTTGAAGTTTGAATTAGCGACGGGACGGACTAGCAGCAACCGGAATAGGTTCTTTCTCGATAGCGAGAAGGGAAAGTCAGTCTACCGGATTACCAAATTCATCCAATTTGTTCTTCATAATTTTAAGAATTACGAAGAATATAAATGAGTCAAATAAGAAGCAACTGCATCGGGCTTTTTTACTTGGAAAAAGGGAAATATAGGGCGGGGAAGACACGAATAGGTGGTCTCGCCACAACGACGTGTATCCCCCGAATCAGACTGGTAAAGACCTGGTTAACTGCTTGCTTGTCGCAACCCGCTTCTTCCCCGAACTACAAGTGAGAGAGGGAACGTAGAAATCACCGTCAGGGCAGCCCAAGCTATAGTAACTAAATCCGTAGTTGTAATTCCTATCTATTCACTCTCTCGATTTTTACTAATTGCTAATTACTTACAAGTCCAAATACAAGGCAAAGCTTGGTAAAGCTTGAAACGCGTTGTCGGTGAAGAGCGGCCGTCTGCTTGATAGCACACTCCAATAACAAAAGATACTGGGTATGTGGAAACCTAGATATATATATACATATCTACTTATATATATAGGTATATATATGATACATTTACATATATATTTATTCCTTTTTTCTTTTTTTTTTTCAATGGTACTGATTGATGTTTGCCCTCCAACATATCTCGGTGATTTGTACCCTTGGGTTGCCAATTAATGATATACTGAATTGGGATTGTTTATGCGTGACGCATCAAGACACATGAAATGTGATAGGCTATAACAGGCTATGGAGCACCTCAACCTGTGTCCGATTTCAGCGCAGCAAACAATCCCCGGTAAAACTACCTAAATTAATAAATCCAAGTGAGCTAAATAAATCCAAGTAAATTAAGTAGATATAGTTCTTTATCTTTCTATGCATAAATATTTCATTGTTAGGCGACACCCAGATTCGAACTGGGGAGTTAAGGATTTGCAGTCCTCCGTCTTACCACTTGACTACATCGCCCTTCGCTAACTATCAGCGAACAGTGCCAAATCCGGGGAGAAAAAAAGCACTGATCCGGTTCGAGTTGTTGGATAGCAAGCGGTGCGTGTAACAAGTATTTCACTCACGTATGGCGATTCTGGACGTCTAGCAATTCTACTAGTGATAAGTATACTACCCACCAGAAGCATTAGCAAGTAGTTGGCTCCCCCCACCCCCCCGCAACTCAACTACGATGTGCATTTGCTAGCGAAACAGCTACCTCGACAGAGATAAAACTGTATTGTCTCAACAATTCACTCAATTCAAAAAGAAGAAGAAGGATAAAAAGAGGAAATTTTGCTTCTCGTTTTTTACTATTTGTTCCTTTTTATCTCTTCCCTTACCTTAAAAGAACTGAAAAATAGCATAAATACTTTTACGCTAATTTATATATATATATATGTGACGTAACCTGCTTTTTTTCCACGGGATAGGCGGATAGCGGGAATCGAACCCGCGTCATCTCCTTGGCAAGGAGATATTTTACCATTCAACTATATCCGCATAATCTGCTATTTCATTTTAGCACTTAAATGGTTTATTAAAATTTAGTAGACTCGCGTACGTATCTAGTTTATAGTGAGAAATTACGGTGAAAAACCGAATTTATCGGGAGGACTTCGCGTATTTCTTCCTTTACCTCAATTGCTGAAATGAACTTTCTGTTGTAGCCTCTTATCTACATCTATGGGCGGAGCTATTTATCCCCTGGCGTCTCCACTCGTAACGGTGAATTACGAGAGGAGGAACCAAAAGAACAAATTTTTAAGAAATGAAAGAGTTGGGTATACCTACCAAAGAAACTGATCCAATCCATAATGAAGCCCCTGAGAAGACGATATTTTTGTTGCTGGACCAGCCACCGGGGGATGCGAACGCAACGGGGACACCCACAACTAGTAGGAATGAGATGGCAATTAATCCAAATAAAGCCAATTGGAACGCGATAGTCATAATTGTGATTGCTTCCGCATTGGGGAATAGGTTGTTCGTACCATCCAATCCTCATCCGAAGGAACTCTCGCCTCGACACGACTCGTTCCGTTGACAGGGCGCGAATACCCCCTTCTCGCCACTAACTACCTCAAATTTCATGAGGTACTCGTTGAGTTAGAATTGGTTTGAATTCCGACATTCGGGATGATTATCTGCAATAACTCCACGGTCAGAATTACTTCCACCTTACACCCTTCACGGTGTAGATAAATCTCGGTGAAAAAAAAATAGCTACGAGTCAGAAAAGAAATATATATATATATGTGTATTTCTTTTTTGATGACCCTTCTTACCTCTTACCAGAACTGCCTGAAAAACGTGATTGATACCTCTGAATATCGGGTGAAAAATCTGCCTCGTCGGGAGAGATGGTCGAGCGGTTTAAGGCTCCAGTCTTGAAAACTGGCATGGCGATGAAATGCCATCGAGGGTTCGAATCCCTCTCTCTCCTACTACTTATATCAAATAATACTGAACGGAAGGAGCTACAGTTATCACTAGTCTTATGAAACATTTATTACTCTTATGAAACATTTATTTCTCTTATGCTAAACTGAGGGGAACTTTATACTATATATCACCGGAGGATAAGGTGATATCCATCTACCTATCTGAATAGATAGATAGATAGAGTTTGTAACAAGTCCAGCACTGACGTGAAGACATAGACTTTTCAGATATTGGTTTGCTAGCAAAAACAGAAGGAAACGAAGATTTTCCCTTACTTCTTCCACCACTTCAACATATGTTTTCGAGTTTCAATTGAGGGGTGTCATAGAAAGAACGGGTTCGGTATCGCGGTCAATTCCCTTTTCAAACCCGGCTGCGGCTGCGCGAGCCCTACCCGCGTGCCATAAATGACCCACGAAAAAAAAGAATCCCAGAACGAAGTGGGAAGTAGCTAACCAACTCCGGGGAGATACGTAGTTCACGGCGTTGATCTCAGTAGCTACTCCACCTACAGAGTTTAGAGAGCCCAGGGGGGCATGAGTCATATACTCCGCAGATCGTCGCTCCTGCCACGGCTGTATATCCCTCTTCAATTTACCGAGATCTAAACCGTTAGGACCCCTTAAAGGCTCTAACCAAGGAGCACGAAGGTCCCAGAAGCGCATGGTTTCGCCTCCGAAAATGATTTCCCCCGTGGGGGAACGCATCAGGTATTTACCCAACCCAGTAGGTCCTTGAGCGGAACCTATATTGGCACCGAGACGTTGGTCCCTGACAAGAAAGGTAAAAGCTTGGGCCTGGGAAGCTTCCGGGCCGGTGGGACCATAAAATTCACTGGGATATGCTGTGTTGTTGAACCAGGCGAAACAGCAGGCGGTGAAGCCAAAAATGGAAAGGGCTCCCAAACTGTAAGACGAGTAAGCTTCCCCGGACCATACGAAAGCGCGACGAGCCCAGGCAAATGGTTTCGTTAATATGTGCCAAATTCCACCGAAAAGACAGATGGATCCCAGCCATACATGTCCCCCGATAATATCTTCCAGATTATCCACACTCGCAATCCACCCTTCGCCCCCAAAAGGAGATTTCAGTAGATAACCAAAGATAACGTTGGGACTTAGGGTGAGATTCGTAATCTCTCTTACATCTCCACCCCCGGGTGCCCATGTGTCGTACAATCCTCCAAAATAGAGTGCTTTGAAAACTAGGAGAAAAGCTCCAAGACCTAGTAGTATTAAATGAATACCGAGAATTGTAGTCATCTTATTTTTATCTTTCCAAGTGTAACCAAAAAAGGGAAAGGATTCCTCCAAAGTTTCGGGTCCGATCAGAGCATGATATATACCCCCGAATCCCAAAACTGCAGAGGAAATCAAATGGAGTACTCCGGAAACGAAATAGGGAAAGGTATCGGCTACCTCCCCGCCAGGACCCACCCCCCAACCCAGAGTAGCCAGGTGGGGAAGTAGGATTAGTCCCTGCTCATACATAGGCTTTTCCGATACGAAATGAGCCACTTCAAACAAATTCATAGCTCCAGCCCAAAAGACAATCAGGCCAGCATGAGCTACATGGGCACCAAGCAATTTGCCAGACAGATTAATTAGTCGAGCGTTGCCAGCCCACCAAGCAAAACCTGTGGTTTCCTGATCGCGACCACCCAGCGAGAGGGTTCCATTAAAGAGCGTTTCCACGGGGTAAAACCTCCTCGGGGAATACAAGGTTTTCGTGGGGCTGATCCTGAGCTGCCATCCAGGCACGGATACCCTCGTTTAGTAAGATGTTTTTTGTATAAAAAGTCTCAAACTCGGGATCTTCTGCCGCACGAATTTCTTGGGAGACAAAGTCATACGCACGTAAATTCGGGGCGAGACCAACTACTCCAATAGCACTCATCCATAAACCTGTTACTGGCACGAATAACATGAAGAAGTGTAACCAACGTTTGTTGGAGAAAGCAACACCGAATATTTGAGACCAGAAGCGATTCGCGGTTACCATTGAATAAGTCTCCTCAGACTGAGTTGGGTTGAACGCACGGAATGTGTTCGCGCCATCACCATCCTCAAATAGAGTATTTTCAACTGTAGCACCGTGGATAGCGCATAGAAGGGCGGCACCGAGGACTCCCGCAACCCCCATCATATGAAACGGGTTCAGAGTCCAATTATGAAAACCCTGAAAAAATGGAATGAATCGGAAGATGGCGGCTACGCCGAAACTAGGTGCGAAGAACCAGCCGGATTGCCCCAAGGGGTAAATCGAAAATACGGATACAAAAACCGCAATTGGAGCGGAGAAAGCTATTGCGTTGTAGGGGCGTAGTTGCACAGACCTTGCAAGTTCGAATTGGCGTAACATAAAACCTATTAGAGCAAAAGAACCGTGAAGAGCAACGAAGGTCCACAAACCTCCCAATTGGCACCAACGGGTGAAATCTCCTTGTGCTTCAGGGCCCCATAAGAGAAGCAAGGAGTGGGCCAAACTGTTAGCGGGAGTGGAGACCGCGGCAGTCAGAGAATTACATCCCTCCGAGTAAGAACTAGCTAATCCGTGGGTGTACCGTGAAGTGACGAAGGTTGTACCGGTGAACCAACCGCCCAAAGCGAAGTAGGCGGTGGGGAAAAGTAATAGGCCAGACCAACCCACGAAGACGAAGCGATCTCTTCTGAGCCAGTCGTCCATACTATCAAATAAATCTTTTGGTTCCTTGGAAGATTTTCCAATGGCAATGGTCATACTCATCTCCTCACTCAGCTCCTCAAACCATTTCTGGGTTCCCCTATTTCTTCTTTTTCGAGTCGCGATGTGGTGTAGTTCCGTCCCGTTGCGGTAAGGCAAGATGAGATAGGCCACTACAACATTGGTCCTTCCGAAAAGTCATTTGCCGAAGCAGCATACCCCCAGGAGTTACTATACAAAAGTGAGACTGATAGATTTTTCAATCTCGGGGGTTTGGGGTTTCTCGTTCCCTTCACTGTTTCTTCGCCTTGCTTATAGTTTTCTACTCTCTCCACTTTTTTTGTTGCTTCTGCTGAGTCGCTTCTTCTATTATACTTACCTCCTATAATCCTCTTATTAAAACTTTGAATTTTAGGCATCTCTTTTTTTTTTACTTACTTGATCCCGAGTTGATCTCCTTTGTTACGTAGCTCCTTGGGAAGTGGGTAGACCTTTCTTTTCTTCCGAGACTTTGCTGGTCATTCCTTCACACTGGCACACTAGCGGTACCTCGGCAAGCTGGCCTAGCAGAAGACAAATTCGTTTCCATGAATCTCTGAGGAAATAAATACTAGAACGGCGTAAAGAGCTAGATATATGTATCTATATCTACCTATCTATGTATCTATCTATAGGTAGATACATAGATAGGTAGATATAGATAGATACTTACTTATGGTATCTATCCCCCTTTTGAAATTACTTCGGTACTTATTTTACCAATCCACAGTAGAAATTGAAAGCTTTTTCTATTGATCCCCAATAGGAGGGTGGGTGGCGGCATGCCGCGGTTTAACCTCGAGCGGGGGGTATGTCATAAAATGAAACATCGAACAAAGTGGTTCTTTTTTTGTTCCAAACCCCAGAGGCGAAATCGTATTCAGGTTTTGGGGGGATATGACGAAATAAGAGTGCCAAAGACTCGACTCACTTTTGTTAGTGGCGGAAAATTATCTAAATAAGCAGTAGGGATATTGTTCCGTAATTTTCCCCTTTTTTTCCTCCATATAAATTGAAATATATATATATATATATATATGACTATACATTGATATTGAGAATTCGCATTCAATTCCCAAGATAGGAGTAACAAAGAAGTTCCCAGCGTTAAAAATTATATCCACCTGATTTTCTCGCATTGTAAGGAGCGACGCATCACTCGGTGCTTAATGTTGGAAATCGCGATAAAAGGCAAAACGATTTGACTCAGTCAAAAAATTTAATTTTGAGGCAGTTAATTATAGTTTTGCAAAATTGTAAATTTTTTCATTGGAGGAAATACAACCCTCTCTTCGCATCGAGGTCATGCGGACCCGGGCGTTTCCGTGAAACTGAGACAGCTTGATCCTTGGATTTCGTACGACTTAGCCCCCTGTCGGATTTGAACCGACGACTTACGCCTTACCATGGCGTTACTCTACCACTGAGTTAAAGGGGCCTCAGATCGGAAATGAGTTTGGGTTGAGTTCTGTTGGGCACACCGTTCTTCTTCGCCCTACCTTTCCCGTTTTTTCTCCCTACTGCAACATTGGAACTTGATGAAACAGAAGAGACTAGGTCCGACGCAAAGCGCGAAATAGCTACGTTCCTAAATTATACTTGTATATCTAGATATAGATATATATATATATGTATCTATCTATCTATCTCTAGATAGATAGGTTTATTCTCTACCGAATAAAGAGGCTCAGAGAGGTATAAAGAAAAGAAATAATGATTGGGTAATTTTCAATCTGCCGCGTGGCATCAAGTATTCCCAATCTAATAATTGATACAAAGACTTGGACTTCCTTGATTTCCAATCTGGAAAAACCTGTACCTAATCCGTCGGTAAAACATGGAAGGGAAATCGGTTAGTCTGAGCTCGCGGCGAAAACTGGGCGCCGCAATACTAAACTAATATAGTTAAACAATTGATGGTTCACTTTGCGGAGACAGGATTTGAACCTGTGACCTCAAGGTTATGAGCCTTGCGAGCTACCAAGCTGCTCTACCCCGCTTAGTTAATGCCTTCAATGTAATTATTATACATCTTTTAAATAATTACACTGAATATGGGGAATATGAGCAGAAAGAACTGTCTGCTTCGGGAAATCAGACATCATCTGTCAGATAAGTCGGGAAAAGTTTTTTTACCAACTCGATTTCAATACTCCAGGCAGCACACAGGTGTGTGCCGCTTCGCGAGGTACGTGTCTAGGTAAGCCAAAGTCTCGGTAATTGGATCTGGGTCGCCCGGTTAGGGAGCACCGGTTATGGAGACGGACAGGTGCACTATTACGCGGTGGGGATTGCAATCTTCTGGAAATGGTTAGCTTATCCTGAATTGCCAAACTACTTTTAATCCGTCTCTTCAAAGATTGGCGGGTAATATCGTATTTCTCCACCAATTTCCTCTTTTTTTTTTCCTTCTCAATGAGACTTTTCTTTGCCATAATTGATGAATCAGTAAGCAGGATTGGATTACTACTTTAAAACAAATTGAACTTGCAATCAAAAATTTACTTATCAATAACTAGAGAAAGAAAAATAAATTTATATCTCTAATTATTGATAAATGGATAATCGGCCTCAAAATTGGCTCAAGTGCGAAAGATACTAGGGGGGGCAAGCTTGACACGGAGATAGACAATTTGTTAGTCAACCAAACCAAATTTAGCCAAATTTACCTGATGTAGATGCGATTAGAAAAGCTGCGTAGGTAAATATGTAACCCACGGAGAAGTGGGCTAGTCCCACCAGTCTTGCTTGAACGATAGATAGGGCGACTGGCTTATCTTTCCAGCGTATCACATTTGCTAGGGGTGTTCGTTCGTGGGCCCAAGCTAGGGTTTCGATGAGTTCTTGCCAGTAACCGCGCCAAGAAATTGGAAACGTAAATCCAGTAGCCCACACGAGATGTCCAAATAAGAACATCCACGCCCATACGGATAAACTGTTCATACCAAAGGGGTTATAACCATTAATAAGTTGCGAGGAGTTCAGCCATAAATAATCCCTCAACCACCCCATTAAATACGTGGAAGATTCGTTGAATTGAGCAGTATTGCCTTGCCACAGGGTTATGTGTTTCCAGTGCCAGTAGAAAGTGACCCATCCAATGGTGTTCAGCATCCAGAAAACGGCTAAATAAAAGGCATCCCAAGCTGAGATGTCGCAGGTACCGCCTCGGCCGGGACCATCGCAAGGAAAACTGTAACCGAATTCTTTTTTATCTGGCATCAATTTGGAACCGCGCGCGTCTAATGCGCCTTTCACTAAAATCAGTGTAGTTGTGTGTAGACCCAAGGCGATGGCATGGTGAACCAAGAAATCTCCGGGCCCAATTGTCAGGAATAGCGAGTTGCTGCTGCTGTTGACAGCGTCCAACCAGCCAGGTAACCACAAGCCCCGACCGGCATTACTTGCCGGACTACCTGCCGAGGATAGAAGCACATCGAAACCATACAAAGTTTTACCATGAGCAGATTGAATCCATTGAGCAAATACGGGTTCGATGAGAATCTGTTTTTCCGGAGTCCCGAAGGCTAGCATTACATCGTTGTGAACATAAAGTCCTAGTGTATGGAACCCCAGAAATAAACTAGCCCAACTTAAGTGAGCTATTATTGCTTCTTTGTGTTCCAACATTCTTGCTAAGACGTTATCTTTATTTTGTTCTGGATCATAATCTCTAATAAGGAATATAGCTCCGTGTGCGAAGGCTCCTGCCATGATAAACCCGGCAATGTATTGGTGATGGGTGTATAGCGCGGCTTGAGTTGTATAATCCTGTGCTATAAAGGCATAGGCGGGTGGGGGATACATGTGTTGCGCGACCAACGAAGTGACGACCCCTAAAGCAGCTAAAGCGAGCCCCAATTGAAAATGGAGAGAATTATTGACCGCATCATGAAGTCCTTTGTGTCCACGACCCAACCTACCTCCTGGAGGGATATGAGCTTCCGGAATCTCCTTCATGCTATGCCCAATACCAGAGTTAGTCCTGTACGTGTGGCCGGCAATTACAAACACAACGGCAATGGCTAGGTGGTGATGAGCAATGTCAGTTAGCCACAAACTTTGAGTCTGTGGATGAAATCCGCCCAAAAAGGTTGGAATAGCTGTTCCCGCTCCTTGAGTACTATCAAACAAATGGCTACTAGAGTCGGGGTTTTGCGCATAAACACTCCACTGACCTGAGAAGAACGGTCCCAACCCCTGAGGATGCGGGGTGGCAGTCAAAAAATTATCCCATCTAACATGGCTGCCCCTCGCTTCGGGAATAGCTACATGGACCAAATGCCCTGCCCAAGCCAAAGAACTCACTCCGAAGAGTCCTGAAAGATGGTGATTGAGCCGAGATTCAGCATTTTTGAACCAAGAAATGCTTGGTTTCCATTTGGGTTGCAAATGTAACCAGCTAGCTAGTAAAAACGAAGCAGAAATAGCTAGTAAAAAGATAGCTCCAGTATAGAGATCTTGGTTGTTGCGTAGGCCAATGGTGTACCACCATTGATACACACCGGAATAGGCAATATTGACCGGACCCGCAGCCCCCCCTCGAGTGTAGGCTTCAATAGCTGGTTGACCAAAATGAGGATCCCAGGTGGCATGAGCAATTGGTCTCACGTGTAATGGGTCCCGCACCCATGCTTCGAAATTGCCCTGCCAAGCCACATGGAACAAATTTCCAGAGGTCCATAGAAAGATGATAGCTAATTGACCAGAATGAGATGCAAATATTTTCTGGTAGAGACGTTCCTCGGTAGTATCGTCATGACTCTCGAAGTCGTGGGCAGTGGCTATACCAAACCAGATACGACGAGTAGTTGGGTCTTGGGATAGACCCTGGCTGAACTGTGGAAATCTTGATGCCGTAATGTTTCTCAAATCCTCCTAGCCATTGTCCCACTGCAATGATTCTCGCCAGGAAGAACGCCCACGTCGTGGCGATTCCACCCAGAAGGTAATGAGTTACTCCCACAGCACGTCCCTGTACAATACTCAGGGCTCTAGGTTGGGTAACAGGAGCAACTTTTAATTTGTTATGAGCCCAAACAATGGATTCGATGAGTTCTTGCCGGTATCCGCGACCACTAAATAGAAACATCAGACTGAAAGCCCAAACAAAGTGAGCCCCCAGAAATAGAAGACCATATGCGGATAACGAAGAACCATATGATTGAATGACTTGGGAAGCCTGTGCCCACGAAAAATCACGTAACCATCCATTAATCGTTGTTGAACTTTGTGCAAAGTTTCCCCCAGTGATGTGGTTTACCACCCCCTGTTCGCTTATAGTGCCCCACACATCGGATTGCATCTTCCAGCTAAAGTGAAATATAACTACTGAAATCGAGTTGTACATCCAGAATAACCCTAGAAAGACGTGATCCCAAGCGGATACTTGGCAGGTACCTCCTCTGCCGGGACCGTCACAGGGAAACCGAAAACCAAGATTAGCTTTGTCGGGTATTAGTCGGGAACTGCGTGCAAATAAAACACCTTTCAATAAAATTAATACGGTAACATGAATCGTAAATGCATGGATGTGGTGGACCGGAAAATCTGCAGTACCTAGCGGAATTGGGGCTATGGCAACTTTACCGGCTACAGCGACTAAGTCGCTGCCACCCCAGGTTAAGCTAGTACCCGCTGCCGCATTAGGCGCGGTTGATCCGGGGGCCAAAGCATGGGTATTTTGCACCCATTGGGCAAATATCGGTTGTAACTGAATGGCAGTATCTGAAAACATATCTTGGGGACGCCCCGAGGCACTCATAGTATCATTATGGATGTACAGGCCGAAGCTATGAAAACCTAGGAAAATGCAGACCCAGTTGAGATGTGAAATTATTGCATCGCGGTGCCGAATGACGCGGTCTAACAAATTGTTGTATTGGGTAGTTGGATCGTAATCTCTTACCATAAAAATAGCTGCGTGTGCAGCTGCACCAACTACTAAAAACCCTCCTATCCACATATGATGCGTAAACAAAGAAAGTTGTGTGGCATAATCGGTGGCCAAGTAAGGATACGGGGGCATTGCATACATGTGGTGGGACACAATAATTGTTAAAGAACCTAGCATGGCAAGATTAATCGCTAATTGAGCATGCCACGAACTCGTTAGAATTTCGTGAAGACCTTTGTGGCCCTCACCCGTGAAAGGGCCTTTATGAGCTTCCAGAATTTCCTTCGTGCTATGTCCGATACCCCAATTGGTTCTGTACATGTGACCAGCTACCAAAAAAAGAACGGCAATAGCTAAGTGGTGATGTACGGTATCAGTCAGCCACAAACCTCCCGTCACTGGGTTCAACCCTCCGCGAAAAGTCGAGAAATCCGAGTATTCTGACCAGTCAAGAGTAAAAGATGGGATCAGTCCTTTCGCAAAACTCGGATACGCCTGAGCTAGAAGATCACGATTAAGAATGAATTCGTGGGGAAGGGGTATTTCTTTGGGGTCAACTCCTGCATCTAATAGTTGGTTAATTGGCAGTGAAACGTGTATCTGATGTCCCGCCCACGCTAGAGATCCCAATCCCAATAGACCCGCCAAATGGTGATTTAGCATTGATTCGACGTTCTGGAACCAAGCTAGTTTTGGGGCAGCTTTGTGGTAGTGAAACCAACCGGCAAAAAACATTAATCCGGCAAAAACTAAAGCACCCACAGCTGTGCAATAGAGCTGTAACTCATTAGTTATTCCGGAGGCTCGCCAAAGTTGGAAAAATCCAGACGTTATCTGTACACCCTGGAACCCTCCACCTACATCTCCATTAAGTATCTCTTGGCCCACTATTGGCCAAACAACCTGGGCACTAGGTTTCACGTGAGTGGGATCATTCAGCCACGCCTCGTAGTTGGAAAAACGGGCCCCGTGAAAGTACATGCCACTCAACCAAATGAAAATGATGGCTAGCTGACCAAAATGAGCACCAAATATTTTGCGGGATATATCCTCCAAATCATTGGTATGGCTATCAAAATCATGGGCATCAGCGTGTAGGTTCCAGATCCATGTGGTGGTACTGGGACCCTTAGCCAAATTTCTTGAGAAATGTCCAGGTTGGGCCCATCTCTCGAAAGAGGTTTTCACAGGATCCTTCTCCACCATAATCTTGACTTCTGGTTCTGGCGAACGAGTAGTCATCGGGACTCTCCTCTCTTCGGACGGGGGATAGCAACAACCTACCAACGGAAGATACGAAACTTCTAAGAACTAGAGTTTTTACCAGCGTGTAGTAATCTATTCCCTTTTCCCTTGAGTTTGAAACTCGAGCAACTGCTACAAGGAAGTTATGCGGGGTAGGCGTTTGATGGTATTATTACACGACCCAATAGTGCCTAATGGACTTTACGGGATTTATCATCCGTTCGGTAGGGGGAAGGGTAGCAAAGTCGATGTCGAGCAAGCAGGAACCTCCATCTATTAACCCCATTTGTTAACCTTTCTGTTTCGCGTCGCCCTGCCTCCCCCCACGGATTAGTTAAACAAGGAAGAGCGTCCTGTGATTTTTAGCCAATTCTGTGCTTCAATGTAATTACCGGGGGGAGGTGCTATCGCCTGTTTCCAATACTCAGCAGCTTGGTCAAACCAAGCCTCCGAAATCTCCAAATTTCCTTGGTTAATGGCCTGTTCCCCTCGATCAGAATGGGTGATTATCATCCAACCCCCTCCCTTAGAACCGAACTCGGGGGTTTCCCACCTCATACGGCTCAGACAACTCTGTTACTGGCTTTTCGCAACCCAACCGAAAAATAGGGATTACTTTCAAATTTTGAAGGAACTAAGAATAGTCGGGTTTATGATTTCATCCGTCTTGAATAAAACTTTTTCCGCACTCCCAGCTAAAAAAACAAGAGGAAAGGAGTGATAACCTCTTTTGGCACTAACTACCCCATCTCAATTTGAATTTTTTTGGATTGGAAAAGTTTCTCCTTTAGGATTTGATACTACACCGTGGTCCATCACTTATTTCTTCCAATCGTCTCTACTACAGAGGCAAATCGTGCAACTTTCCTTATGGACCAATCTCATTGTATCGACCCAGATTTTCAATGACGAATCCTTGCGGTGCTTTATTCTTCGATTCAGTCAGTTATCCATGAGACAGTTAGGCTACCTTCCCCCTCCAAACCTGGATTGCTTTGAAAGGGGCCGAATCCCGCAGCTCGAGGCAGCTCCCGTTCGGAAGTATGCTTGGGGGAAGCCCTTTACGTTGGTTGAGTATTTACAAACCGAAGAATCCTAAAGCACAGGTAGTCGCACGTGGTGACAGATCACAGCCATATTGTTAGAAGCTTGTGGCGAAGAAGAATTCCGCTCTGGCGCTTGAAAATGGTATTCCGAAGCTCTTGCATGTTTTCCATTACTTGTATGAGTGAGGCCTATATTATGAGGTATGTAACTTCGGTCATAGGAATCAACCTCTAAACGCATGGCTTTGTAGTAGCTTCATAAAGCTTCTGCATATTCTCCTTCAGATTGGGCCGACATCCGTTACGGTTGCTTTCATAAGAAAGCCCCGCTTCGAAACCGCACATGAGGTTCCCAGCTCATACGGCTCCTCCCGCTCGATTCGCTGAAGAAAAAATAACATTCCAAGTTACCTAACTATTTCTACTCTCAACCTGAAACCAAGCGGGGGTTGGTGTTTCGTGAAACTGGTATCTAACCATCCTTCTCGCAAAGAATTTTCTTGAGACGGTTGCGTCCATTCCCCCGCGACGACAACAGTAACAACGAATCCCCTGCCAATTTATTCGTTCCCAACGTTTCGCTTTTCGAGGGGTTATTCACCTCGGCAATCTCCGATGATTTTAAGGGTATCCAAGCTGCAAACGGGATGGATGTTTGTTGCCCCAGTCGCTATTGGTCGTTACCGCGACTTCGAAGTTACCGGGAATAGGTGATATCTGTCGAAACCAGAAATTGCCGGAGATTTTGTATTGCCGATTCCTCCATGTGGTGCCCGCCCCCTCCCCGTGCTTACTCATGAAATTACCAGGTATTACACATCAAATTATGAATTTAACCCCTTGCTTGCTTGGTATCGAATTCCATGGAAGGTGGGAGCCGTAGCTTCCGAGGCTGCACTAATCGTGGATACGCGACCGAAGGGTTTGTTTGTCAATCGAAACACACCTCTGGGAAATGTGGGCTTGTCGAAGCTGTAATTTATTCAACTTATATTGAATAGTGGTAAATTGCTTGCCTTATCGAATCGCACCATCCCTATGGTATGTAGAAGCTTCCCTCTCTCTCTTAGTGGTGGGTGGGATTTGCAACGAAATATCCGCTAGAATTGTGAAAGTTTTGTCGATAAAGTTGTCATTTCTCTGAGATCTAGGCATAATCAATTTCGACTCCTTGTTTTTCTTTTGCACTTCACCTATTAGTAGTACATCAATTGAGATTGCAAAAAAAAGGTATGCTTAGCCAATAATATAAAAGAATAAATTAGTAAAGCACCAAGTCACGTTGAATGTTTTACTCCTGTTTGACTTGTATTTTAAAAGAGAAATTGTTCTTAACTGCTACCCGCAAGTCACTTGTCGTTTTACTACCTGAATCCTTAAAATATGTCGAATGAGTTAGTTAATTAACCCCAGGAAGGGTGGCCGAGCGGTTTAAGGCGTAGCACCGGAAATGCTAAGTGGATTTTTAACTACCGAGGGTTCGAATCCCTCCCTTTCCCTTATCTATTTATACCTCTCCAAGGCTATCTTTCTTTTCTTCTTCATCAAAATCTAGCTAAAAAGCCGATTAGGAAGGGACAGGCGGGAGTCGGGGTTTCGAATCAAGCCATCGAAGGAAAAGCAGTAAGAGTTGGTAATACCTCGATTGATTAGGAAATTCGTTGAAGTGACGTGGACCAATGATTGGGATAATTCGTCGTGTATCAAATTAAAATGTTCAAAACTGGAGTATCTCTCTCTATTCATTTATAAAGCAAAAAATTTGAATTTCTGCTAGGGGAAAGTAACAAGCTAGACCGAGAAATTTTTGTTACTTTACTTCCTGAGTGATCTGCTTCTCGAATTCCGTCATCCCAAGCCCTTTGCCTCGGTTTCCATTACAAAGACCCCCAAGCTATTCGATTAACTTTTTTATTCGATGAATGATAATTAGGCTTTGCGGGAGTAATACTCGACAACTAGCAATTCATTTATATTCAAATTGACTGATTCTCGGTTGACAATACGATTCACCAATCCCGTTGGCCCGTTGCCTTCCGATAGAGAGACGGTCAAGTGATCCGGTGTTTTGTCCCCTCCGGGAGACTCACCCCTCAGCGCATTACAGGAAGTTGGTCGATTTCGAACAGTAGTAATATCCTTTGGCTTACAGCGATAGCTTGGTATATCTACAATACGGTTATTCACTAAGATATGTCTGTGATTAACTAACTGTCTAGCGGCAGGAATCGTGGAAGCCATACCTAAGTGAAAAATGACGTTATCTAGACGCATCTCAGGTAATTGCAGTGGTACTTGGCCCGTTGAACCCCTAGTTTTTCTAGCGATACGTACGTATTTCAGTAGTTGGCGTTCCGTTAATCCGTAATTGAGACGTAATCTTTGTTTGGCCTCCAAACGCACACAGAATTGAGAAATTTTTCTTGAAGCTGATTGATCGGTAGCAACTCGAAATTCTCCCAAGTTGGGTGTTTCACTCTTACCCGTAAACCCCGGTAAATTCTTTAGGCGACGTATCATTTTCAAACGAGGTCCTCGGTAGCGAGACGTGAAAACTCCTTTTCTGTAAACGTTTTATTGTTGGATGAAAAACTTATAGGATCGGCACGGAGATACCACCTATTACATCACTGCCGGCGGAGAAAGTAGAAGTCGGTCAGGATTGATATCTGTTACAATCATAACATATGAACAGCGACTAATAAATATTCGATGTGTTATCAACAATTGATAGAGATGGGGGGGGGGGTGGTAAACAGAAACTCCCGGCGATTCGTAATGCCAAATAAAGACTAAAGACGTTATAGCATATCCATTTACATAAAAGTTTTAGCAGAAAAAAAAATCAGATTGATTGGCAAATATATTGCTTCAAGTAGTGCATTCATATATACTTCTATAATAGAAACTCAATTTATGAGAAGCAATTAACTTGTCGTCGACAAGTTGAATTACATGCATTTTTCCACTTGAAGTGTGGGGTTATATAAGATAAATTCGTCTTTCTCTTCCTCTTTTTACTTTTACTGGTTAAAGGCCTACCAAACGAAAAATAAAATTTAGACGAAAAAGAAGTTATGGACAAATTACGTCATGGTTCCGAACTATTTTAAATCAAGGGTAGACGAAGAAGAGTTCGCCTGGGATAGGCGGATTGCTTGGTGTAGGCACGCCAAAAGTTTCCACGCACAGTATGTGGTTATCTATCTTTTCTCATCAGTTCGTTGGGGCCTAAAGGGTGGGGATATGGCGGAATGGTAGACGCAGCGGACTCAACTAGATTGAGCCTGGGTATGGAGACGTATCAAGTGGCAGCCCCCAGATTCAGGGGAACCCGGGACCATTTATTGGGCAATCCTGAGCCAAATCTTGTATTACTCAATTAAATTTCGGGCGATGAGGCGAGATAGGTACAGAGACTCGACGGGGGCCATTCCAACGAGCAGTCTGTTAGTTACTAGTTCTCGAAATAACTGAATATCTAACTGTTTCGTGTGGCTAACTGCATGGGATAAGATGTAGAAGTACAAGAATGAGACCTGATAAAGAGATAAAATTTCACCTTCTTTTTCTTCGATTTGGACGCAGACCCCTCGGTTTGGGGCCAGCATTCATTCGCGAAATTCCGTTCTAGTGATACAACGCTAAGTAGACTTTCTCTACTATTGCTAGTCAGCATATTATTCTCTTACCTGTTACGGGATCTCACTTTATTCCAATTGAAGTTATTCAACAATCGAGCCGGTGACGGAAAAATGACGCTTTCGCGAATGGAGGTAGAGTCCCACTCTACACATCTAACAAAATAATGAATAGCGGCGCAAGTTGCGGTAGAGCGAAAATCCGTTGGTTTCGACCGTGAGGGTTCGAGTCCCTCTATCCCCAGCGAGACACTTTAATTAACCCATTTCAGGTTGTTTAGATTCGCACAATTTGCTCGGGGGCGAAATACGAGAACCACTTCAACTTTCTCTCCTTATTCGGTCTTTCCAAGACACTTTGCAAGTGAGCCATTCAGGCTTTTAATATACATGAATGGCTCAATCGAGCCCCCTCCCAGACTTTACATTTATATACTGGAAATGATATTGTATTAAGCAGGTTGGGAAAGGCGAAATCAAGGGTTCGTTAGGCAAAAAGCTGGGGTTTAAGAATATACCTCTTTTTAGTTGAGTTTTATCCGTAAATGAGTCGGCCGAGATAGCTCAGTCGGTAGAGCAGAGGACTGAAAATCCTCGTGTCACCAGTTCAAATCTGGTTCTTGGCATCCAAATAGTTTGGAAGGTAAGCCAAACCAGTTTTGGTTTTGCGAAAAATCGACCAGCCCCGAAGGAGCTAACCGAAAGTCAGTAAGTATTTCGAAAGCTGGGTGGGTTGCTCGAGATCTCGGTAACCGTAAGAAGTTTCGATAAAATTTATCTCATGCGGTAACGGTGGGTCGCGAAGTGAGTTTTCAGATGAAACTTACTTTTCTTTCCACCTTCATACGAATTAATAGGCATCCTGTAACTCATAAAAGTTGGGTACGACGTAATCTTTACGTAGAGGCCACCCTACCCAACTTTCAGGCATCAGTATACGCCTGAGGTGCGGATGACCCTGATGGATTATTCCCAACATATCATAGGATTCGCGTTCTTGGAGATCGGAACTCTTCCAAACCCGGTAAACCGAAGGTATTCTAGGGTTTTTTCTTGGAACAAAGATTTTTGTACACACTTCCTCGGGTTGATCCGGTTTATCTCGTATCTGTGTCAGATGATACACACTGACTAAAGATCCCCCCGGTGCGGAGTCGTAGGCGCATTGGGAGCGCAGGTAATTAAAACCGTAAGCATATGGAGCGACAGCTACAGACAACCACTCTTCCGACTTGATCTGCAAAGTCTCGACACCCCTGTAATCATAACCCAAAGGTCGATGGAAAGACTTATGTCTAGTTGACCAAGCGGATAATCGACCCCGCGTCTCAATATTGAACTTATCTTTATTGATAGTGTTCATTTTGGTTAATACCTCTTTCTTCCTTATCTATGTATGGAATAAAATCTAGTTATTCGCCTACTTTTGATACTCATCTGTTAGACCCATCTTCAAGCTTTCAAAAGTTTTCCGAGGAGGTATTTGATAAGAGTTTTGTGTCACAATTAGTTAATTCCCGATTGTATTCACCTATATGGATGCTAGGTACAAAGCGAAATCGGTGATTTGGGTTAGGGTATTTCGTTCGGGTGGGGCGGGAAGCGCGATCTATCAAACTTCCCCTAGCTATTTTCTTACGGAGTTTTGTTACGGCATCAATAATAGCTTCGGGTCTGGGTGGGCAACCTGGCAAATAGATATCGACGGGAATTGATTTGTCTACCCCGCGAACGGTGCTGTAGGAATCCGTGCTAAACATGCCCCCCGTAATGGTGCAAGCTCCCGTAGCAATTACATATTTCGGATCAGGCATTTGCTCGTAGAGTCTTACGAGCGACGGGGCCATCTTCATAGTTACAGTACCGGCGGTAACAACTAGGTCTGCCTGCCTAGGACTGGATCTGGGTACTAGACCGTATCGGTCAAAATCAAAGCGTGAACCGATTAGGGAGGCGAATTCGATGAAGCAGCAGCTGGTGCCGTATAGAAGTGGCCACAAACTGGAAAGTCTAGACCAGTTGGGGAAATCATTTATATTAGCTAAAAAAGTTGAATTTGACACACCCCATTCGGGCAGGGGAGGCTCCACCGAATTGAGGTGGATATCTACACCGCGGGGTTCGACTCTCTCCCTGCCACTTTCACCCGAATATTTGGAAGTTGACACCATTCCAATGCTCCTTTTCGCCATGCGTGAACCAAACCAACTACTAATATAAAGATGAAAATGATCACTTCGATGAAAGCAAGTAGTCCCAATTCCCTGAAAGATACAGCCCGTGGGTAGAGAAATACGGTTTCAACGTCGGAGACCGCGAAAACCGAAGCAAACATGTAATAACGTATCTGAAATCGAATCCAAGTATCTCCTTTTGGCTCAATGCCCGACTCGTAACTCGTTAACTTTTCTGGTCCTTCTTGAGTGGGGGCAACAAATCCGGGAATCAAAAAAGCTAAATAGGGAATAGATATAGATACTAGCAGAAAAATCCAGAAGGAGTCATATTGGTGGAGCAAAAACATTTGCATACTCCCTTCGCCTTAATTTCTTGATTTAATTGATAAACCTAGAGCTAAAAAAATAGTGTCGGCCTGGGTTGGTAAATAACCATCGTCTCGCTATACCGCAATGGGTTTAACACGTATAACCCCTTTGGAAAAGTAAATTAAATTTTTAATTTGATTATACTCGTAGTTACCCCATCCATAATGAGAAGTAGCAGGGAAAGGTGTTAGCTTTCCATTTCCGAGGGGGGCAATGTCGGATTTCTGATGGAAAAATCAAGTGATTCGTAAATTTCAACGGATTATCCCCTCCTACTCTTTTGTTTTCAAGTTAGGACTATACGGGTTCGAACCGTATACACTCTTGGTCATGCGGATCGGAATATAAAGAGATGTTCACTGCTTAGCAAACCCAACATGCATGCCGCTTTTGCGACATGGGGCTCCCTTCCCTTCCCAGCTGTTCCCCAAATTAATCCCTTTTTCCCTAGAAGGAAGAGGAGAGGCGGGGGGGGGGGATTCCATATGCCCAACATCTCTTTTCCACGAATTCTTTTTGAGGAACTACATCGAGAGAGGGGAAGTAAATCAAGCAATTCCGAAGTAACTTGGGGGAGTAACTTGGGAGGATCACCAACGCCGCGTTCACACATAATTGTCTTTAGGGATACGGGTCCACCTCGCAGTGTCAAATATTCCCTGTCGCTTGGAAGGGGTATGCAACACTTTTCTCACCCGAAAGTTCGTGAGACGAGGAAGAGATCTCGCTTGAGGTCCCCGCGTCGCCCCCACTACTTCTAGTTCTAGCGTTGGATAAACCACGTATCCAACATATCAACTTTTGGGGATTGACTTCGTTCGGTCGACCCGTCTGTCATGCCACTGCTATTCCGTATCCCTCATTTCAAGCAAGGCGAGAAACTCTCGAGCAGAGTTTTGCACGAATCGCTGGGTTTTGACAAATCTCCTGAAGAAGAAACATCGGCGCACGTGTAAACGAGGCGCTCTACCGCTGAGCCATCTATATCCCCTGATCCACTTGATCATATATGAAAGAGTTTTATCTGCATCAATTAATTTTTGTCAAGTCAACGAATCGGTTTGAAAAAAGCAATATATATATATATATATATATATATATGGGATGAAATATTTATTAAATAGCGAAACATGCAGTTGTGTCTAGCTATTTCTTCGGGTATAATGGAGATATATATATGTGAGTCACGCACTTAGATAAATACGAATATAACAGAGACAAATGGATGGCAGCCTACTTGACTCAGCGGTTAGAGTATCGCTTTCATACGGCGAGAGTCATTGGTTCGAATCCAATAGTAGGTAACACTTACTAGATACCGTGATGATTAAATTGGTATCTAATAAGTATTAATGTATGTGAGACGCATCAAAGGTTTTCGCGCGTAGCACGATAGTACTACCATAAGACTACTAAGTCACCTCGCGCTTTCGGGCTCGGAACAAACGCGTTAAGCCGCAGTTGAAGCTTCTAGTCTGGCCTTCGCTCTTTTAAAAGCTGAGTTGGCTTCTATTACTCTTTTCTTACCCTCTGCTTTAGCTAAGTCGGCCTGAGCCATCTGAAAACTTCTTCGAGCTTCGTCGGGATCGATTTCGGTAGCTCTTTCCGCTTCGTTAACTAATATTGTTACCTGATTGCTATCTATCATGGCAAAGCCGCCCATCAGCGCCATTGAAGACCACTGCCCATCGTGACGTATTTTTGAAACTCCCATATCCAAAGCTGTAAGAAGCGGCGCGTGGTTGGGTAGTATACCAACCTGACCACTATTGGTGGATGAAGCGATTTCCCAAACCTCGGAATTCCAAACTATTCGATTGGGGGCCATTACGCGAAGATTCAATATCATCTCTTTTACTGAACCTCCGCTTGTAAAGACGCAGCTTTTGCAGCGGCTTCGTCGATATTGCCAACCAAGTAAAAAGCTTGTTCGGGGAGATTATCCAACTCTCCAGGAAGAATCATTTGAAATCCCTTAATGGTTTCTGATAAACTCGCGTATTTACCCGGAGAGCCGGTGGAAACTTCCGCCACGAAGAGGGGTTGCGACGAGAAACGTTCTATTTTTCGAGCCCTAGCTACCGTCAGGCGATCTTCTTCGGGTGACTCGTCTAGTCCGAGAATAGCTATAATATCTTGAAGTTCCTTGTAACGCTGCAAAGTCTGCTTAACTCCCTGTGCCGTGTCGTAATGCTCCTCACCCACAATCCAAGGCTGTAACATAGTGGAGGTCGAATCCGGCGGGTCTACGGCTGGATAAATACCCTTTGCTGCTAATCCCCTCGAAAGTACGGTAGTAGCATCTAGGTGTGCAGATGTCGTGGCGGGAGCCGGGTCAGTCGAATCATCGGCAGGTACGTAAACAGCTTGAATGGAAGTTGTTGATCCCTCCTTGGTGGAAGTAATTCTCTCCTGCAACGATCCCATTTCTGTACCAAGGGTCGGTTGATAACCCACGGCGGAAGGCATTCTGCCCAGCAACGCCGAGACCTCCGATCCCGCCTGGACAAAGCGAAAAATGTTGTCAATAAATGGGGGTACATCTTGCTTGTTAACATCTCGAAAGTATTCCGCCATTGTTGGAGCAGTTGAGCCAACTCTCATACGAGCTCCCGGTGGTTCATTCATCTGACCATAAACCAGAGCCACCTTCGATTCGGAAATATTTTGCTCATTAATAACTTTTGATTCTTTCATTTCCATGTGAAGATCATTACCCTCACGTGTACGTTCTCCCACCCCGCCAGATACAGATACACCTCCATGAGCTTTCGCAATATTATTAATTGATTCCGTAATAAGAACCGTCTTTCCAACTCCAGCCCCACCAGGTAACCCGATTTTTCCGCCTCTCCGATATGGAGCCAAGAGATCCACAACTTTTATACCCGTTTCAAAAATTGGTAGTTTGGTATCCAGCTGAGTAAATGCCGGGGCGGACCTGTGAATTGGAAACGTCGTACTACTTTGTACAGGACCCAAATTATCTACGGGTTCGCCGGGGACGTTGGATATTCGTCCAAGAGTAGTTTCACCAACGGGAACACTAAGGGGGGCTCCCGTATCAACAGCACCCATACCTCTCATCAAACCGTCTGTGGCACTCATAGCTACAGCTCTCACTTCGTTATTACCTAATAATTGTTGGACCTCACGAGTAACATTAATTTCTTGACCTGCTGGATTTTGTCCCTCGACTATTAGTGAATTGTAGATGTTGGGCATTTTCCCCGGCGAGGAAGCCACATCCAACACTGGTCCAATGATCTGAGTGATGTAGCCCACGTTTCTTTCCACCAATTCAGAAATTTCGAAAGAGGGAGAACTGGTTTTCGTAACTATACTACTTCGGCGTATTATCTTTATTTGATTACTGAATCGATAGAAATATGTGGCATTTCATCGTTGAGTGGCCGATGGGATAGGAGAGAAGGAGTCAGTCGCCCCCTTCCCACCCACTCCTCTTTTTTTAGATTCGTTTTCAAGATGTAGCTATAGATAAGTGAAATGGGGGGGGGGTTAAACCGCAGATGAAGCAGACTTCTTCCTCGTTTTGTACACGATCGAGAGACTGGTGAAATATGCCCTCTATTCACTGAATCTTCGTTTTTTGGGTACGCGGTCCCCTATTTTTCAAACAAGATTGACCATTAAACACGAGGGATTGGCAGTTATTTAGTTCGTATTCCACCGATCAGTCTAACCACGAAGAGATTCCCGAGTCAATGTATTGGGATGAGGGAGAATGCTGCTTCTTAAGCAGTTTCTGTAAGAAAGCAGATTGATTAGTTGCACCCCGCGTGAGACGCGATATAAAATAATAATGTCCCATGCTTGAAATGGAGTTTTGGCAGGTATAAGTATCACGCGCGGGCTGAACTATATCCACTTCTGCGTTTCATGTCGAAATACTCTACCTATGCCGAGCAGATCTCATCTTTGCAAGATTTACTAATTTAGTCATAGGGAGGAGCAAACCCATGTCACCACAAACGGAGACTAAAGCAGGTGTTGGATTCAAAGCTGGTGTCAGGGATTACCGACTGACCTATTACACCCCTGAATACAAGACCAAAGATACCGATATCTTAGCAGCTTTTCGGATGACCCCACAACCCGGAGTACCGGCTGAGGAAGCCGGAGCTGCGGTGGCTGCGGAATCCTCCACAGGTACGTGGACCACCGTCTGGACAGATGGGTTGACCAGTCTTGACCGTTACAAGGGCCGATGCTACGACATCGAACCCGTCGCTGGAGAGGAAAACCAGTATATCGCGTATGTAGCTTATCCTTTGGATCTATTTGAGGAAGGTTCCGTCACCAATTTGTTTACTTCCATTGTAGGTAATGTTTTTGGATTTAAGGCTCTACGCGCCCTACGCTTGGAAGATCTTCGAATCCCTCCTGCTTATTCCAAAACTTTCATTGGACCACCTCATGGTATTCAAGTCGAAAGGGATAAGCTGAACAAATATGGACGTCCTTTATTGGGATGTACAATCAAGCCAAAATTAGGTCTGTCTGCTAAAAATTATGGTAGAGCCGTCTATGAATGCCTTCGTGGTGGACTTGATTTTACAAAAGATGATGAAAACGTAAATTCCCAACCATTCATGCGTTGGAGAGATCGCTTCTTATTCGTAGCGGAAGCTCTTTTCAAATCCCAGGCTGAAACGGGCGAAATCAAAGGGCATTACTTAAATGCCACTGCAGGTACGTGTGAAGAAATGTTGAAGAGAGCTGTTTTTGCTAGAGAGTTGGGTGCACCGATAGTCATGCATGACTACTTGACCGGAGGGTTTACCGCAAATACCAGCTTAGCTTATTACTGCCGAGACAATGGACTGCTTCTCCACATTCACCGTGCGATGCATGCTGTTATCGATAGACAACGAAATCATGGTATGCATCTTCGCGTACTGGCCAAAGCATTACGCATGTCCGGTGGGGATCATGTACACGCCGGAACTGTAGTAGGCAAACTGGAAGGTGAACGGGAAGTCACTTTGGGTTTCGTCGATTTACTTCGCGACGATTATATTGAGAAAGATCGTAGCCGTGGTGTCTATTTCACACAAGATTGGGTATCTATGCCGGGTGTACTCCCCGTAGCTTCGGGAGGTATCCACGTCTGGCATATGCCCGCTCTAACCGAAATCTTCGGGGACGACTCCGTATTACAGTTCGGTGGAGGAACCTTGGGGCATCCTTGGGGAAACGCACCTGGTGCGGTAGCCAACCGAGTCGCATTAGAAGCTTGTGTACAGGCCCGTAATGAGGGCCGCGATCTCGCCCGTGAAGGCAATGAAATTATTCGTGAAGCTGCTAAGTGGAGTCCGGAGTTGGCTGCCGCATGCGAGATCTGGAAAGCAATCAAATTTGAATTCGAAACAATTGATACATTGTAAATAGTTTTGGTTTTCGGCAGCTATTCTCTACTGGCATCTGTTCCGCGGCAGTGACAGCTGTCAGACATATCAGGAGTATCGGGAGGTAGTGAAATTCTCCCATACTCCTAATACGCGATACGCTTTAAAGTTGGTTAATCAATGATGGAAACTGAGAAGCACATAATCCCGAAATGTGAATCCGAGGGTTCGAATCCCTGCCAACTCGTATTGCGAAATTACGAGATACGAACGAGTAGTCTAAAGTTAAACTCAACACTTTATCTTATTATAATTAGATTATTATAACTAGAAACACCCTCATCATGTTTAGTTTCACAGCATATTATATTGCCTCGTTTGTTTCGTTGGGTAATAGAAATCGAATACCTACAATATGGTTGATTTGATAGATAACTAGTCAATTGCCAATTACTTATTGGGTCAATGATTGTGGATTTGGTCTTGATTTGTTGATACCTACATCAATTGGACAAAAAATTAATCATATCACAAGAAATCTATTTAAATTTCACTTTTTTCCACGGGCTAAAGGGAAAAAACAACAGATGAGGAGATTATTACGTCTGTAATAAATTGGTTTGAAGATAAGCGCAAATTTGGTGGGTTGATTGGAGCTTTCCTCGAGGAAGCTACAAGAGGCTCCATCTCAACTGAAAAAGAAAGAGAGAAGCGAATAAGTGTTAACACGAATAGAGGATTATGGGCTCGACGCGACAACCGCGGAAACATGCCTCATGTCAAACTTTTAAAGCAGAATAAAAGTGTTTGTGGAGAATGCGGTTATCATCCCTCAATGAATAGTATGGAAAGGATCGAACTTTCGATTGATCGCAACACATGGATTCCCATGGATGAAGAAATGACTGCAAAAGATGTTTTAGATTTTTCCGACGAGGATTCTTACCAGAATCGTGTAGCTGTTTCTCAGGAAAAAACGGGTTTAACCGACGCTGTTCAAACAGGTTTAGGGTATCTAAATGGAACACTTATTGGACTTGGTGTTATGGACTTCCACCTTATGGGAGGAAGTATGGGTTCCGTTGTGGGTGAAAAGATTACTCGCCTAATCGAATATGCCACGGACAAGTCCTTGCCATTGGTCTTAATTCGTGCTTCCGGGGGAGCGCGTACGCAAGAAGGAACGTTGAGCTTGATGCAAATGGCTAAAATTTCTTCCGTATTGCAAATTCATCAAGTTAGAAAAAAATTACTTTATATATCGATTCTTACCTACCCAACGACGGGGGGCGTTACTGCCAGTTCCGGCATGTTGGGGGATATAATTACTGCTGAACCCAAAGCGTATATAGCATTCGCCGGTAAAAGGGTAATTGAACAAACATCGCGTCAAAAGATACCTGATGGATTTCAAGCAGCTGAGTCTCTATTTGATAATGGGCTACTCGATTCGATCGTTCCACGTAATCTCTCGAAGGGTGTTTTGGGCGAAATATCTGAGCTTTACTCATCAGCTCCTTATACAAAGGATTGAATTCCTTCCGAATTTTATTTCTCATATTTACAAATCAGCCACGTCTTACTCCTTTACTGATAAATAGGCGGGAAGACAATTGTTATTTCCACCTTTTGTTTTGCCGTACAACAAGAAATTTCTCGGATCTTTTGGTGCCGGCGTACTCGCTCCCCCCCGATAAACCTCATAAAGTGAAAAATCCAAATTGAATTACTGGAAGCCTGGAAACCCCTTTTCTTTCTGGAACAAAAGGAATATCATTAGATATTGGAAAGAAGAGTAAAGCAGAGATATATTGTTGTATAAATAAATTTCTTCCTTTCTTTATTACAGTTGAGGTAATTTTACCATGGCAGCATCTTATCTACCTTCTATTTTTGTACCCCTAGTCGGTTTGGTGTTTCCAGCAGTTACAATGGCTATTTCATTTCTATATATAGAGCGGGATGAAATCCTATAACTTCTTTTTTTCTTTTTTGGAGACGGAGTAAACCGCTCGGCGACTTTCTGCTGCCAATTGAATTCGAAGTCTAGTCTCAGCTAATACTTAATCAAGATGAATTCCCTCTTTCTTGGTGGTTATCCTTGCCCCAACAAGCTCAGGGAAGAATGCTGCTCCAATCAATCAATCTATGTCTCATTCTCATTTCATAGAGAAATGAGATATAGATCGATTATTTGTTTCTAGGATGAGATACATGTAGATAACTACCCCACCCCATATGTTTATGCTTGAACCCCATTTTTGTACCTCATCATTAAATGCAAATAAATCAGAAACAAGCGGAAGTAATGGACTGGAAAAATAATAGGGAAAACGAAATTGATGACAAAATGGTTAATCCATCTATTATGCAATCTGTGAGGAAATAGTGATGAATTGCCGCTCCAAATGGATCCAAGTAGATTTCATAAAAGGCTCCCGTACATTTGCGAATTCATGTTGGGCCTGTATCCTTGTCTGCGGCGCAACAGGTTTTCCACTAGTGGGACTTTCTAGCTGCGTCGGGGAAGATCTGATCCCTGGACTTTCATCCGAACACATTGTTTTTATCCCACAGGGTGTTGTAATGCGTTTTTACGGGATTGCAGGCCTCTTTCTCGGGCTGTATCTGTGGTGTACTGCGTTTCGGGACGTGGGGGGCGGATACAATTTGTTTGATAAGCGAGAAGGGTTTTCCTCCATCTTTCGGTGGGGCTTCCCCGGAAAGAATCGCCGCATCCACATTCGACTTGCACTGAAAGATGTGGAAGCGGTTGGATTAGAAAGTAGGGAAGGCTTTTATCCGCGTCGGATTCTCTACCTGAAAGTTAGGGGTCGGCGAAATATCCCACTAACTAGGATGGGTGAAGGTTTAACCTTGGGAGATATGGAAGAAAAAGCCGCCGAACCCGCTCGTTTCTCGCGTGTATCGATTGAAGGTTTTCAAAACTCATTGAATTTTAGAACTGGATGATTTGCGAAGAGATGCAAGTCTACTGGAGCTGCAAAAATGGGAAGTTTGAGGGGGAGGGGTCCGAAGCAAAGAAGGGATATTCTAATTGCAAGAATTCATCTGATTAGTCTCGTACTTCGCTTATTTCCTTTTCCTGATTGATAGATAGTTACAGTTAATATATGCGATTACATTGCTGGAAACGAATAATTATTCGACGGCTTCTTAGTACTCCACAACGTTCCCCGGATAGAGCTTATGAGGTTAGTAAGCAACTGCAGCCCTTAGTAAACGACTCCTTGCTTTTCGTGCAAATGGAATCATCCCCCTCAACATCGGAGGAGTTGTCGCGGTCCACGACAGCGCCCACAAAAACGGCATCCGAGAAATCTAGGATATATCTAATATATTGCAGTCTCTTAGAGTACAGATGTAGCATATCTATTTTGGGAATGCAAAAACACCTGAGACTCATTTTCGGGACAAAGATCCTTGGATTGCTTCCAGTTGGATGCCGTTGCGCAAATAATTTTTCGACGAAAAATTGTTTGAATACGCTTTTGCCGAACCTTCCAGAGACTTCGCTTTTCCGGGATATATCTTTGAAATCTCGTCAGAATTGTTACGCCAATAGCGAAACAATCAATAGACGAAGAAAAGTAGTTAGTTTCTCAGAGGAGAAACTGGAAAATGATTTTCCCTTCGCAAAAGGATGTGTCTTTCACAAGTTGAATGGTATAGAAGAAACAAATAGGAAATTAGCTTGGATTGAAGCGACTTCAAATGAGTTTGATACTAAGAGAGTACATCGTTCCGCAAATTTTTTTCCATTCAAAACTACCCAAAAAGTGATTGAAAAATCATTTAATTACGAATCAGCGAATTTTCCGTCAGCCTCAGCCTATGAGTCAATCAGTTTGGTGCCTCGGTCTGTAACTCGCACCTTATCCAGGTTTGGGGCGGAATTGGCAAATCAATCAAGTGTGTTGGTACATAATGATTTTGACTTAGCTAAAAACCAAGCATTAGTTTCCCTTCAATCTGTTGGGTGTTTTCTGCTTCTCCCCCCCACGATTCCAATCAGTTTCAGAAATTGGTTTTTAGAGTCTTGGGTTAGGGGTTGGTGGAACATAACTCAAACTCAGGTATTTATCAACCCCCTACAGGAGAAAAAGGCTCTGAAGCAGCTCCGAGAAGTAGAAGCATTGCTCTGGTTAGATGATGCAACTGAACATTTGGTAGATACGCAGTTGCAAAATTATGATGCGAATGCATATGACGAGACTACTCAGTTGGCAATAATGTATAACGAACTGAATATTCAGCTGCTGCTGCAGCTATTAACCGATGTAATTAGTATTGCCATCCCAGCTTTATTGCTTATAACGGGTCGAAAGAGACTTGCAGTTTCAAATTCCCGGATCCAGGAGTCATTTTACAGTTTGAACGACACGATGAAGGCGTTTTCCATCCTTCCACTAACTGATTTATGTGTAGGGTTCCACTCGCCCCATGGTTGGGAAATAGTCATAGGCTCTCCCTCCGAACATTTCGGCTTAATTCCTAATAAATATGTAATTTCTCGCCTCGTCTCAACCTTTCCAGTTATTTTAGATACGGTATCCAAATATTGGATTTTTCGTCACTTGAATCGGACATCTCCCTCAATTGTAGCAACTTATCATACAATGAGTGGTTGACAGCCGCTTCTCTGAATTTGCATCTAACAGGCTAGACTAGTTCACCCATTTGGGTTATTTGCAACCCCCCCCCCCCTCTCTTTCGTTCGTCATCTGGTAATAATGATCGAAAGATTATAAAAGAGGAAAGACTTAGAGCAAGGGAAAATTATTTGCTACCAAGCGATGTCAACACATGGCTCGTTCGTACAAAGACTTGGGACTAACCATCAATCTATGCAAAGAATAATTACGAATAACTGGGTGAAAAATTGTTGGATTCTGTCACTTGCAGTATCGATCGGTTTCGTTGAATTAAACTGTCCATCCGTATCAGATGCATATCCGATTCTTGCGCAACAAAATTACGAGAATCCCCGAGAAGCTACGGGGCGTATTGTGTGTGCCAATTGCCACCTAGCCAAGAAACCTGTTGATATTGAAGCCCCACAATCTGTTCTTCCCGATACTGTATTTGAAGCAGTTGTTAAGATTCCCTATGATACGTAGATAAAATAAGTACTCGCAAATGGGAAAAAAGGCGGGTTGAATGTCGGCGCCGTCCTCATTTTACCAGAGGGGTTCGAATTGGCTCCTTCTAATCGCATTCCAGCCGAAATGAGAGATAAATTAGGGAAATTATCGTTTCAGAGTTACCGTCCCGGAAGGGAAAATATAATCGTCGTAGGACCAGTGCCGGGAAAATTATACAGCGAAATCACATTTCCGATTATCTCACCGGACCCTAGTACTAACAAAGAGGCTCATTTCCTAAAATACCCCATTTATGTCGGAGGGAATAGGGGGAGGGGGCAAATCTACCCAGATGGGGGCAGAAGCAATAACACGGTCTATACCGCTTCAGTAACAGGAAAAATAAAGAGGGTTGTTCGTAAAGAAGGAAAGGGTGGATACGAAATCACTATCGAAGAGTCATCCGAGAGTCGTGAAACAACTGATACCGTCCCTCCTGGCCTCGAGCTCATCGTTTCGGAAGGTGAGTTCGTTAAGGCCGATCAGCCATTGACTAATAACCCCAATGTTGGGGGATTTGGTCAGGGAGAAGTTGAAATCGTACTCCAAGACCCGTCGCGTATTCAGGGTCTCATAGCTTTTCTTGCATCGGTTGTCTTGGCACAGATTTTCCTCGTGCTTAAGAAAAAACAGTTTGAAAAAGTCCAGTTGGCAGAAATGAATTTCCGATTGCCTACTCCTCTTGCTTTTTGCCATCCCTCCCGTGGCTAAATAACCCGACTGATAACTGCGCGTGGAAAAGGAGATCTCCACCTGTCTCTCTCTCAGTCAATGATTTGATAGCCACATGGATAGTGTCGATTGTGTCGGCTTTGACTTTGTTGGTGGTGTCAACGACGTCGACACCATCGGCGTCACCCACATGTATTCCCCGACGCAGCAAGCTGACTTCTTTACCGACCAGTTCCCTAGTTCGACTCTATCAAATCTGAACTGGGGCACGGGAGATACAACGCCGGGTAGGAGGGTAGACCACAAATATGGCAAATATGGATAGGATTTGTTGGGAAGATTGCTGCTGGATAGAAGTAAATAAGAAGAAAACTTCATTTGTTAGTTCGTCAAAATATAAGTTGTATCCGAAAACCTATTAACTGATCCGGTTACGCCAAACCAGTTTTACCTCCCGAACCAGAATACCTCTTTCAAACTGAAATATCAAAATTTTCATTTCTAATAATTAGGAGAAGAAAAATTAAAATTATGATTGAAAAAAAAGGTGGGGGTGTGGAAAGAACAACTCATTATAGTTGTCACATTCAGCCTCGATCGATTCTTTAGATGGAGAAGAATCGATCGACCCGTCTACTCGATCAGTGCGTCGTAGATCTATAATACCGATGAAGCTGAGCATTACTACGTCCGGTCGACGAATCGACTAAAATTCAATATGTCACTAATCCGTATCTATTTAACTAAATAGATATTTCTATTGAATTGAGGAATTGAACCGCCTTTTTCTTCTCCTTCTTTAGGTAGAAGGAGAAGAAAAAACGGGGGTTTCGCTTGTAGAATTCGGCAAAATTTCGTCGGTCAAACGGCAATTGTTACTGAGGAGACGACCCCAACCCCGAGTAAGCTCCGTAAGAGGATATGCCTGACGAACCTATCACAGGTGTACCGGCTACAGTACCTACCAACCACAAGGGAATCCTTCCAGTGGTATTTGTCATCTGCGCCACCTCCTTACCCCCTACTTCTCTGGCTTTATCATCCGGCCTCGACTCGAGACATGAACAGTCACAAATAATCGGGATCTCGATCTTTTTCAGACAATTCTTTTTAGTTTCTAATTAAAAAAGTAATTAGAAAATGGAACGGCAAGTACGAAAATCGATAATAATCCCCGATAAAGGCTTGTACGATTCGATTCTACACTCTGTTTATTTGGATTCGGTTGTGTCGTAGATTCGGAGCTCACTAAAAACTATCTTTGAATAAGTTGCATAGCTGATATGGACCCCAAAAAGAAAACTGTAGGGACAGCTAAGCCGTGAACGGCTAACCACCTAACAGTGAAAATCGGATAAGTTTTATCTAAAGCCATTGGTTTCTCCTAGGAGAATTTGGTGAATGCGTCGACCTGTTCCAGCGAATCGAAGCGGCCAGTTACCAAGGGAACTTCTTGTCGGCTCTCTGAGAAATATTCGTTTGGGCGGGGGCTTCCAAAAACATCGTAAGCTAAACCTGTACTGACAGATGGCCAGCCTGCAATAAACGGGGAGGGTATGGTGATGCTGTGGATGACCCGGTGTCAAATACTAGTAGTGATGTCAGCAAAGGGGCGTTCTCCTGTGTTCCCAGACATGTTCAGCTCCGTATCTATCTATATCTATCTTGTAAAACTAAAGAGGATTGTTTCCCGAGAAAGGATGGGGGCAAGAGATGCGGAATCCCCCGGTAAACCCTTTCGAGCGGGAATTAGCCCAAATTGGAATGTCACTGTTATACCCAGGGTATATCCGAAATATACTGGTTCAGTATAGCTAGCCCGCCTTTGATGCAGCAAGGTTACTCGCTCCTCACAAGTGAGGTGTTTGATACCTACGAAATTAGTGGGGTGTTCGATACTTACGAAATTTTTGATGGGTGGCTGCCTACATTTGGGCCAAACCAACTAGAAAGCCTTGGGCTGCTTCAGACCCGTACTTCGGTTTACAGGAGCGGGGATCTCTTCTACTGCTCCGTTTTCTAGCCTGCCTTCGTCTTTCGGAGTGTCCGGGCAATTACTGATTTCAACCAGGCCTAGGCATTTTGGTGGGCCAAAAAGATAGCCATTCTGGGAGGGGATGGGGGCAGTTACCGACCGAAAAAGGGGAAGATTTCCCTAGCAATTATTAACCGATTAATTAACAAACGAGAGATACTATCGAGAGATACTATGTTTGTGGTCGCCGACCCCACGAATCGGCAAGACATAACTCCACTAAATGAACTAAATCGATGGGTTCAGATCACCCCAATAAAACAAATGGGACTAATCAATCCTGACTTAGCAAATTTGGGTAAACAACTTTGATTCGGTAAGTTCGGGTGATAAACTACTCGAAGAAGTCGTATACTAACCCATCTGTCAGATAATTTGGTATTCAAATTTATGCTCACTCTATTAAGCTACTTCGCCTTTTCGACGTCTGTATTAACTCTGACCTTAGCCTTATTTGTCGGATTGAACAAGATCCAGATTCTGTGACCTACTATTACTCCATAGAATCTAGATAGAAGGGTGGGAGATAAGGAAAGGGGGCCCCGCCGGCGCCTAATAATTCATTGCACTTATCAATTACTATTTGGTTAGCGCGAAAATCCACTTTGGTAAGTTTGGTAGGTGTTTACATCAAATATCTATAAACTAGAATGGTTGAAGCATTACTATCGGGAATTGTGTCGGGTTCGATTCCGATAACCCTAGCTGGATTATTTGTAACTGCATACCCACAATATCGACGCGGCGATCAACTAGATATTCGGCAGAATCTAATAATTGTCGCATCTCAAATATAAAACAAGACGTTCAAGACGTCGATTTGGAAGAGAGATTAAAACATATTCATCTAGAAATTCTTCTTTATTCCCCATTATTTCATCGTTTCTATAATTTGGTTGGAAACATCTACTTTTCTAAGATACATAAATGAGGGGATGCTTCGGCGACAACAATTTTGTTGCCTTCATTTCCCAATGATTTTGTATTTGATACGTATTACTTATGTTAAGTAATCCTTGGGTAAGCAGTAGTAGGCACGCCCTGTAGGATTCGAACCTACGACATCGGGTTTTGGAGACCCGCGTTCTACCGGGCTGAACTAAGGGCGCCCCCCTCTTCCCTTCGGGGTCATTTTTATCCTCGTAGGGGATAATGGCGCAGCTTCCCTCCCCACTCCGCGAGGGGGAAGTTAGGGGTGAAGGGGGAGTTACAAATTTATATCCTATCTTCATAAAGAAGAAGTTAGTGGGACGAGAAGTCCTATCCCCGAAGCTTGGTGCTTGGATCGAAAATAGGGATGACGGGATTTGAACCTGCGACATTTTGTACCCAAAACAAACACGCTACCGAGCTGCGTTACATCCCTATTAATCCCGATTTACCGCTGGTATCACCGATCCAATGCTACTTCACTTAATTCATTATAACCGGTAGTTGTAGATACCGGCTACCAGTAAAGGTAAAATTTATTTTCCGATAGAAAGTTGTCTCTTGTCATTCCGCTCAATTTTTAATCTTTCTTTCTTCTATTTTTCATCGACATTGCGGGTGTTAGTACAACTAATATTGGGTACTCCGAAGTTACCAGTTTTTCCTTTATAAAAATTGATTTATAAGCTGTAAATAATTACTTCTCTAAAAGTAAGAGAAGGAAGTAGAAGAGGAATAAAGACTAAGAGGTAGAGAAACAGAAATTTGAAAAGAAGGGGGATTTTTAATGCAATATGTGAAGATATATCTTTCTACGGCTCCTGTCGTAGCTGCAACGTGGCTTGGCTTGTTAGCTGGTTCCTTAATAGAAGTTAATCGCTTCTTCCCAGACGCTTTATTATTTCCGTTTCTCTGATCCGAAGAACTAGCTACAAAACGACCAAGCAAAGCAAAAAAGTCGGATAAGTGAATTAACGCCTTACAAAACGACTAGCGCGTAACCGAGTTATTGATGGGGGTGGGGGAGCTAAAATTTAAAACTGTTGAAACTTTGCGAGTAGTCCGTTCAAACACACTTGGATCTACTTGTGACCCTTCCCCTCAAAGAAAACCTTATCTTATTACGATGCTATTGATTTTATGACCAAAAGTAAAGATGCGAGGGTAACCACTGCTTTAGCGTGTACAACCTGTACTAGCAAAGAGGCTGCCGGCAAATCCACGGGTATTTCTCGATACACTACACGTAAGAATCGCCGTAACACACCTACCCGGCTGGAACCGAAGAAATTTCGCGTTTGTCGTCACAAACATACTTATCACAAAGAACTAAAAAAATGAAGGATATTTCCGATTGATTGGTAAGTAATCAATATTAAATTGTATCGGTAGTCACAAAAAAATATCACGAATAAATTTAAACGATCTCCCCGTAGACGTTCCCCGTCTATTCGCTCCGATGAAGCTATTGATTACAAAAATACGAGCCTACCTCGCCGATTCGTCAGTGAGCAGGGAAGAATTCCATCGAGACGGATGAATAGATTAACCCCCAAGCAGCAGCGTTTGGTAGCTATCTCCATAAAGAGAGCCCGTGTTTCGGCTTCGCTACCCTTTTCAAATAACGAAAATTAGAGAATTTCATAAAATTGACTTCTGGGGGATTTTTCAATTTGGCAACTAAGAATCTCCTGCGAAAGCAATGTTATTGAATGTTTCTAAGTTGAATCAAACTGATGTTTATAAGATAGTATGTTATAGGGTAGTATGTCCCTCCGTTTGTTTTTTCTTCTCTATTTCTCTCTGTGGTAGATCCGCAGGTTAAGGTTAACCCGTCCTCCATTTCGAGCCTCTCCGTTTAATCCGGAGAGGCTTACCGCTGCATGTCGATCTTTCTCGCCACTAATTTTTCGTACGGGCCTGGAGGAACAGTAAGCATCTAGAGTAGCTACTTGTGCGAGTGTCTTGCGATTCAGAAAAACTTGATTCTCAAACAAGTTGTGAATCATCGAGCTGTACGTAATTCCATTTTTCCGTGCTGCTGCGTTAATCCGAGCGATCCGCAGACGACGAAATTTTCCCTTTCGGCTGTTTCTATCTACATAAGCATAAGCTAATGCCCTTTTTTCTTGCTGGTTCGCCGTTCTAAATAATCGTGAATGAGCCCCCCGAAACCCGGATGCAAAATCGAGAATATCTTTGCGATATCTACGAGCTATGGATCCCCGTTTTACTCTGGTCATTATAAGTATAGCCTCACAGAAAATTATTTTTTCGTCTGAAAAATCCATTTATTCCTGGGCTCCGCTACTCCCCCAAATACTTCGTTTCAATATCTCTTATTTAGAGATATTAATTTAAAAATATCAATTTAGAGAAATGGATAAGCTGCGTTATACCGAAACCCCATCTGAAGAGGCGAAGATCCCAGAGATAGACTTAGATTTTAACTGCACCATGTGCAGTGACATACCGCGATTTTCAATTCTTAGAGGGTCGCAGGTGGTTGCTTCACAATTATTGGGAAATTTGTCGGCTGTGACAAATTTACATTCCCGTCTTTTTATCTGGTGTGATAAATAGAGATTCCAGCAGCTTTGGCTACTCCGACTTTCCCTCACGCAAATACTCCTGTACAGGCTGGATACCCCACCCGCATCTGACTATCCGTCAGTAGGTGGTACGTCGTACCGAAGATGCTACGGATTCCGATGTTTCCGTGGTCAATTTCTTATGGCAGCCGGGTCCCTCCTATACACCGGAGCTTAGGCTTTTCCGAAGGGAAAACAAAATTGCTGTTGGCAGGTCGCATGATCCCCAATATTTAGCTCATCCCGTTAAGCTGGGCTTTCTCACTTCCATTTCTTATTTGTTTCGAAAGAAATCATATGTATAGTAACGGCATTTTACGCTGGAGATTGGCGGAACAGCTGACCCGCATTTATTGCCATCGCAATGGGATTGGCAAAAGAGGTATAGAAGTTGATATCACCCGCTTGGCTTCGCTTAATAACTCAACTTTATTGCCATCGATTGGTTTTTATCGTCCCAAATCAAAATGATCGGATTTGCACCGATTTAAACCACGAATTCCCATTTCTTATTAAAACAGATGGATTATGGATTTATCCCTATTTCATTTGGGGGATTATCTCACAACATCAACCCCTTGATGTCTTAGGTTTCCGATCCGAACAGGTCACACATACACCCTAGTACACACACCTCTCCGTTGGGGGCATCCCCGAAGAGCGGGGGATTTCGTCCCACTCCCCAACCGTTGTCTTGCCTTTCTAATAAGTTGTTGATTTGTTGGCACGTTCAAAGACGCAGAGATTTTACTTGGTTCGAAATATTCCCAACCATTTGGGAAAACTTGCTACATCTTGGTTTCCAGCAATCAATCTTTGCAGGATTCTTTTGTTTGAAGCACGAAAATAAACTTCGAGGATTTGCTTTTTCTTCTAACGGATGGATGAGTAGCTGGCTGAACGGATAAACGTGGAACTACGAGAAAAAACTTTTCGAATAAAAGGAATTTACTTCTTTTTCGCAAGTCTCAGTTATTTCCCACTCAGCCAATCTTTAAGCTGACGCGTTTTCCAACGCTACAGGATCCGCAACGCCGTAATCCTGGGCTTCTTCTGCTGACGGAAAAACGTCTCTTTCCATGTCTTCAGAAATTACCCATAAAGGTTTACCAGTTCTTCGGGCATGGACTTTGGTTATGCAATCGCGTAGTTTTGATGCTTCTTCTGCCTCCATAACGCATTCCCCGGCTTGTCCATCGTAATACGAACTAGCGGGTTGATGAATCGTTACCCTAATTAGATGACTCTGGCTAAGTCCAACCGTACAAGCAAATTCTTTTGCATACGGCTATACTTTTGGTGGGCAACAAAGTCTGTTCAAATTAGTAGTTAAACATTAACTCCTTATCCTAAAAGTCTTGAAAGAAAAATTTACTTTGTTGTAAAGCCTATTCTTCTTGCAATACCATGGGAATATGAGAAGAGCATTGTGAGATCATACCATCCTTTCTTTCAGACGTATTATGATGGTTCCGTTGCTGCAGCGCGCCAGCAATCCCAGAGTTTGCTATATATACTCTCGATGGACAACGAAATTGACATCGCTCAACTCTTCTTTAAAAACTTGATGTTTTATCTTATTAAAAATAAAATTGAAGTTTAATAAATTATGTAGATTCAATATTTCATGCAATTTATGACGCTGGGATATATTGATTTCGATCCGAAATGAATCTACTACAAGTCAAAAAATTTATTTTGATTCACTTTACCTCCTCAGCGTTTCATTATTTCATAATTGGATGTTTATAGGAGGAATCGCCAAGTAATAATTGCCATGCTATTGTTACCCCAACTAGGCGAAGGCAAAATTTCGATCCGCACAAATCATTGGCGCCAAGCGTGAGGTGGTGCTATACGTCTGGTAATTTCTCCCCCAGCCGAAATGGAAGATCCCATTGAAGCAGCTAGTCCCATGCAAATAGTATGTACATCTGGTACGACAAACTGCGTCGCGTCGTAAGCAGATATTCCGGCTAATACCGCTCCACCAGGGGGATTTACATACAAGTACATATCTTTGGCTTGATCTTCCCCATTTAGATACATCATGATACCGATAAGTTGATTGGCGATTTCGTCATCGACCTGTTGACCAAGAGAAAGAAGTCTCTCCCGATAAAGCCGGTTGATTGGGATAGGTTTCCGGGACTCCCACTCCACTGCCCCCCCCCCCCCCCCCCCAGAACCGTATAGGTATCGTTAGATACATACGGCTCCGCCAGCTTCCACGCCAAATGAGTCTAAGAAAAAACTTTTCTTTTTTGTTTTTGATCCTACCCATATTAGATTAGAACTTTCGGTTCAAGTTTGTCTGGCCCAGTTTCTCCACATTCTGAACCACTTCGTGACTGGTGATCGGTGAATTCACCCCAGCATGTTAACTTTTTCCTCTTGTACCAGTACATTTCTGTTCGTGATTGAGCCCTTTTAATATAAAGAGTCTTTAGGTTCATCTTCTACCCCGGAGGTTGTGGGGCTCCGACCGCCATTCGTACATACGGGACAAATAGTTTTACTTCCCCTATATCTACTTCCATACTTTATGTATTTGACATATTCACAATAAAAAAAAAAATATATTTAAATTTTTTTATGTTCCGGTTTTCATTTCACAGTCACTTTGACTACGATTGATTTTTGGGATTGAGTAACCGGAGCCTAGGCAATCTGTTTATTCCAACTAACCGTGGATTCTAACGACTATCAAATCTATTGACAGATTTTTCTCGCGCATTTGACCACTGGTAGATTAGTCAGTTCCAAGCGAGATAGAGACAAATCAATCGGATGAGAGATGATGGGGACGTGTTCCGTCCGACTCGACGCACCTGACAAGTCGCACTATACGTCAACCCGAGCTGCATCCTCTTCCCCAGGGAGACGGAAGGGTACCTTTGGAACACCAATTGGCATATAAAAACTACCGAAAGAGATTGTAATTACCTCCAAATTGGGGACGTAGAAGCCAAAAAGGAGCTTATGTCCTATTATAACACACTTGACGGAGACGACGTGGGTGGGGGAAATCGTACTTCTTTGCAGATATTAACAGACTCTGATGGGACCAATCTCTACATTGTTATATAAAGTACGTAAATGCTAGAATATCCATGCCTTCATCTGTTCCTGAAAGAAAAATTACTGGCTTATCTCGCATTGCTACGTGTTTCGCACAAACAGGTAGGTGAAGCGAGAGAAGAGAACCGCCTCCAATCACGAACCAAAATTTGATTTGTGTATTTCATACAACAACTTTTATCCTGTCTATTTATAACTTATAACGCAAGCCTGTATTGCAAGAAAGTTACGTAGTGGTCACTCATCTCCAATATCCAAGAAAGGGGTTTCTCACGGGTTTGCCTTGGTATCGCGTTCATACCGTCGTATTAAACGATCCCGGTCGTCTGATTTCCGTGCATCTGATGCATACTGCTTTAGTCTCTGGCTGGGCGGGTTCAATGGCTTCATATGAACTAGCTGTTTTTGACCCATCGGATCCCGTTCTTGATCCCATGTGGAGGCAGGGTATGTCCGTCATTCCATTTATGACTCGCATTGGAATAACGAAGTCGTGGGGAGGCTGGAGCATCACCGGGGATACCGCAACTGATGCGGGTATCTGGAGTTACGAAGGAGTAGCCGCGGCCCATATCATACTATCCGGCTTGTTATTTCTAGCTGCTATCTGGCACTGGGTGTATTGGGACTTGGATCTGTTTCGCGACGATCGCACGGGAAAACCATCCTTGGATCTACCAAAAATATTTGGAATCCACTTATTTCTTTCGGGAGTACTTTGTTTCGCTTCTGGAGCATTTCACGTAACAGGTTTGTTTGGCCCCGGTATTTGGATATCGGATCCTTACGGATTAACCGGAAAAGTCGAACCCATAGATCCAGCTTGGGGGGCCGAGGGTTTCGACCCATTCGTCCCGGGCGGAATAGCCTCGCACCACATAGCAGCGGGAGTTTTAGGTATATTAGCGGGTTTGTCTCACCTCAGCGTTCGTCCTCCCCAACGGCTATACAAAGCTTTACGCATGGGAAATGTCGAAACCGTGTTGTCTAGCAGTATTGCTGCCGTATTTTTCGCCGCTTTTGTGGTTTCCGGAACCATGTGGTATGGCTCTGCCGCTACTCCAATCGAATTGTTTGGCCCCACCCGCTATCAATGGGATCAGGGGTATTTCCAACAAGAAATAGACAAACGAATACGATCGGGTGAAGCCGAAGATCTAAGTCTATCTCAAGCTTGGTCGAAAATTCCGGAGAAATTAGCTTTCCACGACTATATCGGTAATAACCCCGCCAAAGGCGGGTTGTTCAGAGCAGGTGCAATGGACAACGGAGATGGAATAGCTGTTGGTTGGCTAGGCCATGCCGTCTTCAAAGATAGAGAAGGCCATGAACCTTTCGTACGCCGTATGCCGACCTTTTTCGAAACATTTCCCGTAGTCTTGGTAGATGGCGAGGGCGTCGTGAGAGCTGATGTACCATTTAGACGAGCAGAATCGAAATATAGTGTTGAGCAAGTCGGTGTAAGCGTAGAATTCTTCGGTGGTGAACTAGATGGTGCTAGTTTCAGTGATCCAGCCACGGTGAAAAAATACGCTAGGCGCGCCCAGTTAGGTGAGATCTTCGAATTCGACCGTGCCACTCTGAAGTCGGATGGTGTTTTTAGAAGTAGCCCGCGGGGTTGGTTCACTTTCGGTCACGCCACGTTCGCCCTCATTTTCTTCTTTGGTCACATTTGGCACGGTGCTAGAACCTTGTTCAGAGATGTTTCTGCTGGTATCGACCCCGACTTGGATGCCCAAGTTGAATTCGGGGCATTTCAGAAGTTGGGGGATCCAAGTACTAAAAGACAAGCTGTTCAAAAGATTTTTTCTTATTTATCCCATTAAATTAATATCTCTCTCAGGTTAGTTACAAAAATAGACTGAGTTACAAACTAATAATTGTTTTGCCAAAACTTAATAAATTAATTTAATTGAGTAGTTTTGAATACATCGAAGCCGAGCAAAAAGAAATTTCGAGGAACTAGAAGTTTCCTCCAGTCCAATTAGCATGAGAGATATCTCTAAAATACCACTATTACGGCCGAATCCACGGAAGCACTGGTTTACACATTTCTGTTGGTAGCAACTTTGGGTATAATATTTTTTGCCATTTCCCTTCGGGAGCCCCCCAAAGTACCTAGCAAGGGTAAATAAAAAGCTTTCCTCAATTTCAATTTTTTTTTTTCTTTATTTTACTAGAGAAACAGATTTCGTTGCATCAGCAAAATCATGAATATAAAGGAAATTCAGTTGATTGGAGACCTTCCTTTTCAATTTTACGAAGGAAGGTCTACCAGTCCGACTAATCTTCATGTTCCTCAAAGGGATCTCTGAGCTCTTTGGCGGGTTGACCGAAAGCGGTGTACGAAGCGTAACCGGTGAGGCTAACGAGTGAACGGGATATAAAGATAGTGACCGAAGTTGCGGTTTCCATTGCCATGTGACCCGAAAAAGATAATAATTCCCACCTCACTTGCTATAATAGTATACAAAGTCAGCAAATTTCAATCAATTGAGCAGGCTCTACGGCTACAAAAGTTATTGACGATACCCCCAAAGGTAAACCCAGAATCAGTTTCTTGGGAATGGTTTTGAAGCCGCTTAACTCAGAATATGGAAAGGTTGCTCCCGGCTGGGGAACTACCCCTTTGATGGGTTTTTTCATGGCTTTATTCGCAGTATTCCTAGTCACTACTTCGGAAATCTATAACTCATCCGTTTTACTGGAGGGTATTCCAATTAGTTGGTAGAACAGCCCCGAGCCCCGCTGCTGCAATAGCAACAGCTAGGGGTTCGCAAACGGATACTTCAACAGAAATTAGAAAGGGAGTTAAATCGCGCGAAATTTTCTTCAAATGTTTTTACGAGACAATAATATGGGTGTGTGACTCGTCTCAATTAATCTGGTTCAACAAATAACCAATCCTTTCTCTAAACAGATTTTACTACATTAGATCATCGGTATCTCGCCAGGTAGCGGTGGAGCTATTAGTACCCGAAACGCGAGAATCTCATATTTAGCTATAAAGCTCAAACTATGATTAATTTGCATCAATTTACCACTTAAATTTCGTGACAAAGTTGTTATCTGATCTTGCCGACTCGACACTGTACCGAAAAATTGCCATACCAATGAAGTACGTCTTAATCGTGGTTGGTTAGCAAGGTTTGTAGGTAGAAAAAAAAAGAGCCGCGCGGGGTTCGGGGTGATGGAGGAGTTGCCGCCCGTTAGGTCCCCTTACCTGGAAAAGAAATTTCTCGAAGTATGGTGGAGATCCAAGGTTTCGTGGATGCAAAAAAAAATCAGATCGGAACGAGGTAACCTCTATTCATCTATCTACCCCTCCCCTGGAGAAAAAAGAGGGGGGGGGGGGGTAGATACGTCGATAAGATTAAAAGATTTCCCAAGACGCTAGTACTACTCATCTCCAATTCAGAAGTAAAAGCTAACATGAGATCGAAGTGAAATGTATTTCTGACTTTGGCTGTGCCGCTTCTTCTTCCATTAATTAATGAGAGGTGTCAAGAGTCTGCCGTCGTTTTCTATTCCTCCAATCGAGTAACTACTAATGGAATGGGCGATGCTCAAACATTTTTGCTTAAGCTGTGTGAGAAGAAAGTCTCACGTACAGTTTACGAAGAGGGAGTTAACGAAAAAAGGCTTACCTATCTCGCTAAGGTTTATGATTGGTTCGAGGAGCGCCTAGAGATTCAGGCAATTGCTGACGATATTACTAGTAAATACGTCCCTCCACATGTGAACATATTTCATTGCTTGGGGGGAATTACGCCGACCCGCCTCCCGGTTCAAGTAGCCACCGGTTTTGCTACGACCCTTCATTATCGCCCGACTGTTACAGAAGCTTTCTATCCAGTTCAATATACAATGACTGAAGTTAATTTTGGTTGGCTGATTCGGTCCGTTCATCGGTGGTCAGCAAGTATGATGGTTCTAACGACGATTCTGCATGTATTTCGTGTTTACCTCACAGGGGGATTCAAAAAGCCCCGGGAATTGACTTGGGTTACCGGGGTTATCCTAGCTGTATCAACCGTCTCTTTCGGTGTAACTGGATATTCCCTACCCTGGGATCAAATCGGTTACTGGGCTGTTAAAATTGTAACCGGCGTACCCGAAGCTATTCCCCTGGTAGGATCTTCATTAGTAGAGTCATTACGAGGAAGTGCTAGTGTCGGCCAATCAACATTAACTCGTCTTTACAGTTTACACACTTTCGTCTTGCCGCTTCTTACTGCTGTTTCTACGCCAATGCATTTCCCAATGATCCGTAAACAAGGCATTCCGGGTCCTTCACGATTTATCCATGAGTCGGGGGTAATAAATTACCGTTGCCACATCAGTAAATGATCTCAAATCTCAGTTCCCTAAGGGGTTGTTGTTCTGTTGCCGCCGATACTTACCACTAGAAAAAATAAGTTATTTGGCGGATTTAGTTGGTGTCTCGGACTACCGGGACAAAACGATGAAAGCACAAGGGGAAAAATTTTGGATTATGGGAGTGTGTGACTTGTATCGAGACGTGTAGGCTATGCGGATGTCGAGTTGGATACCGCTGCAATCAAAGGTGTGTCTCTCTTCCAACCTTTCTTTGAGGCTAAGATTCGAAACCTGGATATAAAAACATCTCTCTCGAACTGAGAAAGTTGTTTGGAGAATTTTTACCATGATCGAAAATTTTCAAAGGCCTCATGAAACCCCATATATCCAATTGGGATTGTGTGAAGCTTTCAAATATACGGTTTTTAATACGATGCATACATTTCTCTTGCATCAAAAGCTAATTGTTTGCAAGGATAGCCGTTGGGGTAAAAAGACGATCTAAAGATATATATATATAGCCGAAGTTGTAACAAGTTAAGATCCTATACAGATCGTGGTTCGCAAGTATCTTATATAAACTTGCAACGACACGATACATGCGTATGAGATACGAGATAATCCGCGAAGCTTTATTCCGTCATCGAGCTGATTCGGATGAGAAGCCATGTGGCGGAATAACCTCTTTCCGTGCTCGTTTTTCACCTATTAACCAACAACTGTCGCGGGATGAGGTAATTCCACATTTGCTCGAGCCGTATGAGGAGAAATTCCCACGTTCGATTCTTATGGGGGAATGAGAAGTCCACCCCAGTAACAAAAAAACCTGACCTGAACGATCCTGTTTCGAGAGCAAAATTAGCTAAAGGTATGGGACATAATTACCATGGGGAACCCGCTTGGCCCAACGATCTCTTACATATATCTCCTGTGGTAATCTTGGGAACCATCGCATGTACCGTGGGTTTGGCTGTTTTAGAACCATCAATGATTGGCGAACCAGCAAATCCGTTTGCAACTCCTTTGGAGATATTACCCGAGTGGTATTTCTTCCCCGTATTCCAAATACTTCGCACAGTGCCCAATAAACTACTAGGTGTTCCTCCAATGGCGTCGGTACCCGCAGGTTTGTTGACCGTTCCTTTTACCGAAAATGTCAATAAATTTCAGAATCCGTTTCGGCGCCCAGTAGCCACAACAGTCCTTGCAATTGGCACCGTGGTCGCTATTCGGTCAGGTATTGGAGCAACTTTACCCATAGATGGATCTTCAACTTCGGGACTGTTTTAGTATTTCCCTATCCCCGATGTAGCCTGAAAGGTATTTATACTTAGTCTAGGGAGCAATTGCCAGCCCCCGGGCCGGGACAAGACTTCCCTAGACTTAGTGATTTTCGAATCAAAAAGATCAAATTCTTTAGATAATTGATTTCTATCCGTTTACGCCAAGGTAATTGAAGATCAAATTTTCCTTTACCAGTTTTGGTTCACCCATTTTTCCTTACCAAAACCCTTGTAAATGAAAGTGCAATACACGAGAGACAAGGTCACTTAAGAGGAAAAAGCAAGTGAAGTAATCTGGATTTTCCTGCTTGTTCCTACTAATTAATATGCAATTCATTTTTGGGTAATTCTATTGCGAAATGCTCCCACAAAGCTTCTGACACCTGATCCACGGATTTCTGTCCAAAACTTTTCATTTTTGATGAGTCTTCTCGGCTATAATTAAGCAAATCGGCTACTGTGTGTATTTTGGCCTTTTTGAGACAATTGAAGGCTCTGGCGGGTAGCTCTAGTTGGTCAATAAATGTATTTTCGGAAAGCTTTCCCTCTAGTTCATTCACATCATAAATTTGTGATCCCGCCGAAGCAGAAGAACTTTCAACATCTCCGGAATAGGAGTAAGAGACATCTCCCCGCTTCACGTGCAAAAAAGGAGTTGATAAGTCTATTAGTTTTTCAGAAGCCTCGTTAATTGCCTCGTCCGGGGTCAGACTACCATTAGTCCATATTTCAATGAGTGATGTTTCTCGCGTCGCTCTACCACTTCCGAATGAATGTACGCTATAATTTACGTTTCGAACAGGCATAAATACAGCATCGACGGGAAATTCTCCATTTCCATATCCATTTGAATTTTCTATGCGGTATCCGGAATCTTTTTCAATTTTCAATTCAATATTTACAGATATTGGTTGGGTAGTAGTGACTATATACTGCGAATCATCAATTGCTTTGACAGAGGGTGGAAGTGATGTATCACCTGCAGTTACTTCTTTGGGACCAGTTACAGGTGAAAATGCTTCTTTAACATCATTAGAATCGCTCTTAGGTGCAATTTCCTTTAAATTAACTAAAACATCATGGATTGTCTCTTAAATACCCGTTATTGTGGGATACTCGTGCAAAATTCCGCGAAACTTCGCGCGTGTTATGCTCGTTCCTCGAACCTCTTCTAGTGAAGCTCTACGCATGGCAATTCCCACGGTATTCACTTGGCCCCTCTTGAAGGGAGATACGGCAAAACGACCATAATAGAGACGCCTACTTTCCGTCTTGGACTCAACGCATTTCCATTGAATTGCTTGGGTAGGGATCGGTGTTTCACACGTAAGCATAAAGAAATCCCCCTTTAGTTTTTATATAACTGCTAGTTAGACACGTCTTTTTCGGGGGGGTCGGCACCCATTATAAGGCATAGGGGTCACATCACGTACGAAACTGAGGATTATGCCGCTTCGACGGATAGCCCGTAAAGCGGTGTCCCTTCCCGGACCGGGTCCGCTCATCGTAATTTCCGCTTGCTTCATACCCCGATCCATCGAGGCGCGGATGGCGTTTTCTGCCGCAGCTTGGGCGGCAAATGGTGTACTTTTGCGTGTACCCTTGAATCCGCAGGCACCAGCGGAACACCGGGGAGCTACTTATCCCCGAACGTCCGTGACAGTAATAATGGTATTATTGAAGCTGGCCTGGATATGAGTAACCCCCTTCTGGACTCCGCGCTTTGCCTTGCGTGAACGAAATTTCTTTGAACTACCTGACACAGCTGATTGATTATTCATATTTGAAGGCTTTTGTTAATTGCTACTTGGTTCTACGTATAAATATTTTGACTATCCCTGCTTCTGCTTATGCTTAGGGTTGCAACGAATTACCGTGATTCGTCCACGTCTACGAATCGATCGACACTTCTCACGTATTTTGCGAATGGAGGCACGAATTTTCGTAGCTACAGCCTTAAATTAGTTAGATAAATCTATTGATAGATTTTAGATGCGTTCTCCTTTTTCTACCAAATCAAAATAGAAATTCGAACAAGCGGATAATTGCTAGATAGCGGTACCAAAAACAAAATCTATTGATTGCTATTTGTTTGCTTACTTCGAAGTCGGTAAATGGTACACCCCTTGGTAAGATCATAAGGACTTAATTCGGCTCTTACCCTATCTCCTGGTAATATTCTGATGTAATTTCGTCAGATCTTTCCCGATATGTGAGTCAAGACTTGGCATCCATTATCCAAACACGCTCGAGACATGGCATTGGGAGGCGATTCCGTAACTGTACCCTCCATGTCAATGAGATTCTGCTTCTTCGTCATTCGAACTAAATAAACCTCCCGTAATTTATAGATTTATCTAAGAGATTGTTAACTCATCCGATATTGCTAATAGCTATTTAGCTACATAATCGTTTTGGAAACAACTATATCTTTCGCTGAAAAAAGTTTCCGAATTGCCAAATGTGACATGAAATTTCCCCCCCAATTTTTTTGTGTCGAGCTTCCCGATCTGTAACAAGTCCATGAGATGTCGGTGAAATTGCAATTCCCATACCGCCCAGTATTTTGGGAATTTCCCGACGATCGGAATAAACTCTCAAGCCAGGCTTACTGATGCGTCTGATAACTGCAATGTAGGGGTCTTTTTTCTTACCAAGATACTTCAAGCTCACATCCGGAAATTCTTTCCCATTATCCCTATGCTTTACAGCACTTTTTATGAAACCCTCTTCCGCTGAAATTTGTGCGATGCGTGCAGTCATTTTAGTGGCAGGTATCCTGATCATAGCTTTTTTTCTTGCACTGGCATTTCTTACGGCAGTAGGTGCTGCGGAGATAGTGTCGTTATTCGTGAAATGTCAATCAGTAGTTGTTGTAATTGTCAATACCAGAATGATTCCTAACCTCTCTTCCTTTTCCGTTTTCTCCAATTTGATTTTGTGTATTCGGGATAGTTAGATACATCTGACAAATTTTCAAGCCGAGTTTTTCTATAAGATAAATTTGGCTTGAAAATTTGTCAAACCGACGATGCTAAGTCACAAAACCCACTCGTTTCTGCAACACCTCGGGGGCTAACGAGACTATTCTGGCAAAATTGTAATCCCTCAATTCCCTAGCTACTGGACCAAAGATTCTAGTCCCTCTAGGGTTCCCTTCCTGGTTGACAATGACAGCCGCGTTGTCGTCGAATCCAAGAATCATTCCATTACATCGCTTTATCCCTTTACGAGTACAAGCTGCCACCGCCCTAACAACTTCTGATCTTTTTAGAGACATATTGGGTACTGCTTCTTTGACTACAGCAATTGCGACGTCACCCGTACCTGCATATTTGCGGTTGCCTGTTCCCAACACTCGAATACACATTGATTTGCGGGCTCCGCTGTTGTCTGCCACATCTGAATAACTTTGAGTTTGAATCGTTTGGTAATCGAGAAAAATAGTAGGTTTATTTGTAGTACATTCGGGTGAAAAAGAAATTGACCCTACCTCAGAAAATGGAGTAATAAGTTAATTGCTGCTATCGCGATTAATCTAACCCAAAAAGTGAAGTGTATTTGCTTTAGCGACTATTGGGGCGACGCCTCAGTCTCTCAGCCTCAGACATGACATTGCCGTCATCGCTATTTTAAGTTTAAGTCACTTGTATTTCCTTCTTTTTTCAATCTACTTGTTTATAATAAATATCATGATTCCGCATCAGTTATTACTCGAGTAAGCACGGGCATCTTGTGAGCGGCCATCGCCATAGCAGTTTTGGCTACATCTTCCGATACGCCACTCAATTCATGAGTTATTCGTCCCGGTTTAATTGCGGATACCCAGTATTCCGGAGATCCCTTTCCCGACCCCATACGTGTTTCCGCAGGTCTCATGGTGATGGGTTTGTCAGGAAAGATGCGTATCCATAGCTTCCCACCTCGACGAGCGCAACGCGTTATTGACCTTCTCCCTGCCTCTATTTGTCTAGCCGTAATCCAAGCAGGTTCGAGAGCCTGTAGAGCAAATTTTCCGAAGGAGATGGCGTTGCCACGACTAGATATTCCTCTTAATCTTCCTCTATGTTGCTTACGATATTTGGTTCGTCTGGGGTTACAGTCGATGCCGGCAGAATTTACCAATCTCTGATACAGAACCGGACGTGAAAGTCGCCTCTCAACCGGCTCCCCATGAATTCGATACCGTTTTTCATACTTTGCAAACTCACTAACTATCTGTATGTCGTTTTCTCCTTTTTTCTTTTATTCCGATTTTCATTCTATTTATAAATAGCGGTTTAGGTATTACTCGGTGCTAAATCCACGGGCGAGAATATGCTCGATCTTCCAATTCCTCTTTTTTTTTTTCTGAGATATGGGCTTCTCTCGCCATCCCGTCCGCCGAATCTCCTACTAATTAATTGAATTAAGGAAATTCGGAAGTCCCCTCGTTTCTCCAGTCTCTTAGAGCAGACGTTTTGGTTCTCCCCCCGCGGCGGAGCCTTTCACCCTATACCAATTTCATTGAGTCAACGTTCCCAGCATTAATTGACTCACAGCTCTATCATTGACAATTTGGCAATTGTGCTACATCACGCAACTTTTTGGGAGTTAAGCGGTTAACCACACGATTTCGAGAGAAAAAACTTCAATTACTTCGATTTCTGTTTCTCGAAATAGCCGTAAATCGATAATGTCTTCAGCTTCTCCAAAAAAAAAACTTTCCATGGATAGAAGTTTCATTTGTGATGAGGCAACCCCACTCCGTTTTCGGTATTCCCTTATTTGGTACTTGGAAATGAAGGGCTCACTACTCAATCAATTAGTTTTTTTTTGTGGATAAAGAGATGTTGTTCGGACGAGTCGCGCACTAAGCGTAGCAAAGATCTTTCGGGGTTTAAAATGAAAAGTAATGAAACTAGAATGGGATGAAGCTGCCCTGGGTTGCATCAAAATTCAACAGATAGTTTTTCTTTCACTGGGCGGGGATCACCCAGTACCCCGAAAAATCCAGGTCTTTATGCCCAAAACCCCATGAATCGTCTGAGCCGGGTGGTAGGAATAGCCTATATGGGCTTTAATGGTTTGTAGGGGTACCCTACCTTCCCTAGCCCATTCAACTCGAGCCATCTCACTACCATTGAGGCGTCCAGCTATTTGTATCTTAACACCCCTATCGCTAGTTCTTGCAACTAATTCAGTAGCTTTTTTCATAGTTCGTCGAAAAGGAACTCTATTTCTCAACTGTGAGGCAACATGTTCCGCCAAGATTTTTGGTTCTCCATATGGCTGGGTGATACTACTTGGTGCTACTCTGAGCTTCCGACTTTCGATTCCCAATATTTTTTCGATATCGCTCTTCATTTGAGTAATCCCCAAACTTTGTTCCTCGATGAGTAAGTCAGGAAATCCCGTATGTATATCAACCCGAATAAGATCCGTTTTTCGTTGGATTTCGATATGCCCAACTCCGCCGTAGTTTGTGGCGTCCTTGACATGTCTCGCAATATACTTTTCGACAGAGGTGCGTATCTGCCTATCCCCTTCGAGAAACTTTGGATAATCTTTTGCTTGCGCGAACCGATGAGGATAATGCTTCTAACTTACACCGAGTCGAAAACCGAGTGGATGAATCTTTCGTCCCATATCTATTTCTCCCCAAGTCAATATTAGATTATTTCTTACTTAGTTGCCTTTTCGCGGTTTTCTTTAACCTCTCAACACGTTTCAATTAATGAGCCTTTTTTACGGAATCACCTTCCTATCTCTTCAACAAAATTTGAGTTTAACTTGGTTGTTACTTTGCAAGTGGGTTTCTTTATCGGGTAACCCCGGCCTTGAGCTCGAGGACGGAACCTTTTCAGATATGTAGAATTTTCGACTCAGGCCTCACTAATGAACAAATCGGATTTATTCAATCCTAAGTTGATATTGGCGTTTGCCGCCGCAGAGAGAATCAATTGCGATATGAGATAACACGTTTTATAAGGCATAGATTCAGGTAATACAGGTGCTTCTCCGTACGAACAACCCCGGATTCGATCGGTAATCCGCCGTATCTTGATAGCTGACGCGCGAATATTTCTTCCCGAAGCTCGCGCCCCAATTTCCAATTTCTTTTCGTTTTTCATGAAGTATAATTTCCTAATTATCGACGGGATCCTTTATCACTCTTCGCATGTCCCCTAAAATTTCGAGTGGGTACAAATTCCCCCGATTTATGACCCACCATGCGATCGGTTACATAAATAGGTAGGTGCTCCCGCCCATTATGAACGGCAATGGTGTGACCGATCGTGATAGGTACGACTGCAGAAGCGCGAGACCAAGTTACAACTAATTTTCTCTCTCTTCGTATATTAAGATTTTCAATTTCTCGTATTAAATGATTAGCTACAAAAGGACCTTTTTTTGATGAACGTGCCATAGTTGATTAGCCCCCCGCTTAATATTTCCATTTATTAAAAACCTTTGCGTCGACGAAGTATGAGGGGGTTGCTATACTTTCTCCCTTTCCGACTTCTCTTCCCAAGCGCGACATGCCCCCAGGGGGTTGATGGTTTCTTTCTACCAATTGACGTTCTACCTTCTCCCCCTCCGTGGGGATGATCCACGGGATTCGTAGCTGAACCTCTCACTTTAGGCCGTCTCCCTAACCAGCGCTTGGACCCAGCTTTTCCCAAACCTTCGTTGTTAATATCGATGTTTCCGACCCGTCCTACACTTGCTAAGCAACTTTGAGATATCAAACGAATTTCGCTGGGAGGTAGTCTTAGTGTAGCCAATTGACCTTCTTTTGCAATTACCTTTGCTGCTGTGCCAGCAGCTCTAACTGATTATCCGCCTTTCCCAGGTTTTAACTCTACGTTATGTATAATGGTACCTAAAGGCATTTTGGTCGAAGTAGACCCCCCCCTCCTCTTACCCTTCCCCAAAGGGAAGGAAACGACTGGGGAAGACCCCTTCCCAAACTGTACAAGCTTCTTTCGAAGCATACAGCTTTCCGGATACGAAAAATGGGATTAGGCACTGCTGCTGGGTTTCCGCAGCACCAAATTGATGCTTACTGAAGCATAGGCAACTAATTTTTGGACCATTTCTCTCTATTGTATCCTTGGCTTTTTTGCCCGCACCTGGCTCTACTTTAAGAATCCAGCATTTCTTAGGACTTTAGCAGCAGAATTGGTGACTTCGATGATTCGCGTTAGCATTAGTCAATGTCCGAGATAACTTGGGAAACCTCTTCTCTTCGGCATTGATATATTGCCATTTCTACGTATTCTGTGTGTTTTTCTATGGCTTCGATGTTGCCTCTGACTGCCAAATCGAGTGTTTTGAATTTGCACCTTTTACCAATATGTGCATGAGACGCCCCTTGTTTGTCCGTCGTTCCAATTTTGGGATTATTTACCCGTTTCCATATTATCTTACCTTATGCAAATTGATGTATTATTTAATTGCTCTAGACTTTAGCACGCGCTACTGTCCCTATTTGGTTACCCTAACCAGGTTTACTACATATCATTTAACAAGTTCGAAGTAGTGCCAGGTTTCCGGGCCCAGCCTACAACCCGACCGACTAGTTTCGGAATACGCGAATCAAGTATTCAACCCGCACTCAGAGGTGGGGCATTTCCGATTGAAATGGATGCGTCAGAACTAGACGTCGCGATATCTCCAACCCCTATACCCCGTGGGTGCAAAATGTATCTCTTATCACCATCTGCGTAGTTAATTAAGCGAATAAAAGCATTGCGATTGGGGTCATATTCGATACTGGCTACTCTTCCAGCAACACCCAACTTGTTTCGCCGAAAATCAATTTTACGGCGCAAACGCTTGTGCCCGCCCCCCCTGTGTCTACTGGTGATGATTCCCACATTGTTGCGGCCATTTCTAGACATTCCGTGGTAAGTCAGTTGCTTGTGGGGCTTGGATTCCGTTGTTTCCCCAAATCGCAGAATGGCCCGGTTCCGGGTGCCCGGAGTGTACGCCTCGTATAATCATATGGCCATACTTACTCTTCCCCTTTACGTTTATGCTTAACATTTTATTTGATGGAAAATTAATATTTCTAAGTATTAGTTTATAAATAGTGGGGTGAGATAATTAGCTCGAAGTCTAGCAATCATTTTTTTTTTACTCGTGGAATTCAAACCCAATTTACTTCCCTTTCTTCTATTTGCCACCCGACTACTATTGATGCCCTTCACCTCAACAGCAGAAAACCCTTCAATCCAATTTTTCATTTCAGTTTTAGTTAATTTCGAGTCTACATGAAAAGTATATTGGTTTTGCTGCGACAAACGAATAGATTTTTCTGTAATTAATTGGCTTTTTGATTTTTCCGTGATATCCCTCTCACTTTGCCCGTTTTCCTTCGATTCTCTCCGTTTTTTCTGTAACTCCTGTATAGTCTACTAATTTGGATTCCGCTACGGGCAGCTTTAAATCCACCCGTTTCGCAGATAGTTTTTCTAGCTATCAACTCTTTATTTGTAAACTTTTTTTTTTTATCTGCATCCAACAGGAGTTGAACCTGTGAATTCGCCAATTATGAGTTGGGTGCTTTGACCGTTCAGCCATGGATGCCAACCAATAGCATTGCTACCATTCATCAATAGTATTGTAACACAGGTGGTGAAATCGTGTCAAATAGGAACGAAAGAAGTCACAATTTGTATCTCCCGCCGGGCGTGTGTGCCTACCAACTCAACAAGTTGTTTTAGTTGTTGAAAGGACTCCGGTGAAAAATGAAGAAGGACGAACAAGCAAGAAAAAATTCGAGACAAAACTGCTGGTGGGTAATCTAAGCAAATGATGAGGGATTCTTCGAGAAGTTAACAATTAGCCCTCATATTGAATGATTATGAATTATTCAAGCAATAATGGGTTTGAAACATACACGAGGAAGGTTCTGGGAGCAATATCGGGCGTGAATCTCCTATGAACCAAGAGCCGTGTGAAGTAAGAATTTCATGCACGGTTCTGAATGAGCGGAAAGATCGAAAATCTTCTTTTCGACTCTGACTCTCCTACACCAGTCGTTGCTTTTTTCTCTGTTACCTCTAAAGTAGCAGCTCCAGCTTTATTTACGCGACTCTTCGGTCTAATTTTTCCATATTTATCTAATGAGTGGCATGTCGTGGTAGGATTATTGGCCACTTCTAGCATGATATTAGGAAATCTAATTGCCGTTACTCAAATAAGCATGAAACGTATGCTAGCTTATCCCTCTATAAGCCAAATTGGATACATTATGATTGGAGTACTTGCTGCAGACCCGGAGAACGGTTACGCAAGTATGATAACTTATACGTCTATCTATATCCTCATGAATCTGGGAACTTTTGCTCGTATCACCTCATTTGGTTTACGAACCGGAACTGATAATATTAGGGATTACGCGGGATTATACATGAAGGATCCTGTTCTAACATTCTCTCCGGTTTTACGTTCACCATCCCTAGGGGGTATCCCTCCACCATCCGGTTTTTTCGGTAAACTCTATCTCTTTTGGCATGGATGGAAAGCTGGTTCGTACCCATCAGTTCTGGTAGCGCTCGTCACAAGTGTCATCTCTATCTACCATTATCTCAAAATAATTAAATTAATGTTCACTGGGAAGAGTGGGAGGAGCGATGCATCCGCAACTTATATACGAAATTCATTAGTTTCTCCATCAATTTCAATTTCAAAAAGTTCTATTGAAATAGCTATGATCATTCGTGCACTAGCATCAATCCTATCGGGTATATTAATAGATCCCATTATCGGGATCACACGGAATACTTTATTCCAGACTCACTTCAAATTGTGACGCGAACTTTTTTTTTTCGAACGATTTTTATCAAAAGCCGGTTTTGCTTCTGCTATCCCAACTAGTCTGTCTCTACAACTTACGAAATAGTTATATCTTCTTCGGTAATTGATCCCGACATTCTCCTATCTAGCTTGTATTTGCCTTTTCGCACCCGGAATCACTTGCTAGGGAAATGATCACTCGTCTATTCCGGGGGGGATATAAGTATTTCCACGCGATGCACAGCTGGGGTTGGACAGTGACAACCCATGCTGCTACATCCAAGTATTTAGGCGGAAGGAAAATGCCTCTCTTTCTTGTATCTTCATATGGTATTATTTGATTGATACCAAAAATAAGATTTGCTTACGAGACTTGTCAGGTCGTGAAAAAATTCTCCGTAGGAAGAGGGAATCAACCATCCCTTTAGGGATGATTGATTGCGGGCGGGAATAGATTCGAACCCTCGGCCATCGTCAGTATGGAGCGGAATCCTACCACTCCGCGAAGAGGCGATGAGTAATGAAAAAGGTCCAGGGACCTCGCCTAAACCTGACCTGAGTGGAGTCTCCCAGTTAGTAAATTTGGTAAAAAAGAGATGAAAATTCGGTTCAGCAGTTGACAGGCATATAGATATACTCGTATAATTGGATTGGTGAACGTAACTCCACTGCGTTTCCCTCCTTCGAAAGAAGGGTAGGCATACTAGACTCGAAATGTAGTACCGCGTAGTACGGAGGTTCGAATCCTACGCGAGGCGTCCAGAGGTCTCGCATTTCTGGAAGAAGTATCTCGACTTCTCGCTTCTCACCAATGGAACTCGAAATTTTTGCTTGGTCGATTTCCATGCTTGTCTTCTCGGGTGAAGTAGCACTGGAAATGTATCTCCAACTCGAGAGACGAGTGGGTCCTATCACAGAGATATGTGAGGCAGCAAGTCCCACCTTTTCTCTTTCTCTTTCCGAACCGAGACTGGGACAGCAAATCCTAACATCCGAAAGAATTGGAGCGAGACCCTAAACTCAAGGAATAGTCTTACAGATACAGAAGAGAGATAAGAGAAAAAAAACAAAAAGGACGACTGAGACATGAAGATTCCTCTCAAAGATTCTCTGTAAGTGAGGTGAACCAAAAATCTTAGTAGTTGGTTGTTTGGTGTCTCATCAAACACATAGGGGGTGGGACTCGAAATCCCACCCTTTCCCCCTTTCCAAAGGACTCCAAATCCTTATCCTTTGAATGGGACTTAAAATTCCATTCATAAGCCAAGTATCTGGTTAGGGGTATC